AAAGGAGAATACTTAATAATACGGCGAAACATTTATACAAAACACCTATCCCTAGCACACGCAAGGGAACCATAGACAGGCAAGTGAAATCCAATCCACGAAATAATTTGATCCATGGACGGCACCGTTGTGGTAAAGGTCGTAATTCCAGAGGAATCATTACCGCAAGGCATAGAGGGGGAGGTCATAAGCGCCTATACCGTAAAATCGATTTTAGACGGAATCAAAAAGACATATCGGGTAGAATCGTAACCATAGAATACGACCCTAATCGAAATGCATACATTTGTCTCATACACTATGGGGATGGTGAGAAGAGATATATTTTACATCCCAGAGGGGCTATAATTGGAGATACTATTGTTTCTGGTACAAAAGTTCCTATATCAATGGGAAATGCCCTACCTTTGAGTGCGGTTTGAACTATTGATTTACGTAATTGGAAGTAACCAATTAGGTTTACGACGAAACCTAGAAATTGATCACTGATCCAATTTGACTACCTCTACGGGATAGACCTCAACAGAAAACTGTTGAGTAACGGCAGCAAGTGATTGAGTTCAGTAGTTCCTCATAGAAAATTATTGACTCTAGAGATATGGTAATATGGAGAAAACAAAATTGTTTGAAGCACGCACAGAACCGGAAGCGCCCCTTGTTTAAAAGAGAGGAGGACGGGTTATTCACATTTAATTTGATGGTCAGAGGCAAATTGAAAGCTAAGCAGTGGTAATTAAGACCCCCGGGGGAAAATAGGGATGTCTCCTACGTTACCCATAATATGTGGAAGTATCGACGTAATTTCATAGAGTCATTCGATCTGAATGCTACATGAAGAACATAAGCCAGATGACGGAACGTGGAGACCTAGGATGTAGAAGATCATAACATGAGCGATTCGGCGGATTTGGATTCCTTTCCTATATACCCACTCATGTGGTACTTCATCATATGATTCATATAAGATCCATCTGTCTAGAGATCGTCATATACATCTAGAAAGCCGTATGCTTTGGAAGAAGCTTGTACAGTTTGGGAAGGGGTTTTTTGAGAGAAAAGAAGAATCTACTTCAACCGATATGCCCTTAGGCACGGCCATGCATAACATAGAAATCACACGTGGAAGGGGTGGGCAATTAGCTAGAGCAGCAGGTGCTGTAGCGAAACTGATTGCAAAAGAGGGTAAATCGGCCACTTTAAGATTACCATCTGGGGAGGTCCGTTTAGTATCCCAAAACTGCTTAGCAACAGTCGGACAAGTGGGTAATGTTGGGGTGAACCAAAAAAGTTTGGGTAGAGCCGGATCTAAGTGTTGGCTAGGCAAACGACCCGTAGTAAGAGGGGTAGTTATGAACCCTGTGGACCACCCCCATGGGGGCGGTGAAGGGAAAGCCCCCATTGGTAGAAAAAAACCCACAACCCCTTGGGGTTACCCTGCGCTTGGGAGAAGAACTAGGAAAAGGAAAAAATATAGCGATAGTTTTATTCTTCGTCGACGTAAGTAAATACGTAACTAGAAATATGGAAAATTGCATTTTTGGAATTTGCAATAATGCGATGGGCGAACGACGGGAATTGAACCCGCGCATGGTGGATTCACAATCCACTGCCTTGATCCACTTGGCTACATCCGCCCCTTATCCAGCTAAAGGATTTTTCTCTTTTTTCCATTCATCATTAGTCTATTTATTCTGACCTCCATACTTCGATCGAGATATTGGACATAGAATGCCACTCTTTAAAATGGAAAAAAAAAGGAGTAATCAGCTGTGACACGTTCGCGAAAAAAAAAGAATCCTTTTGGAGAACTTCCTGCGGTAAAAGAGAAAAGGTCAAGATGAAGGAGGAGAAAGAAACAATAGTAACGTGGTCTCGGGCATCTAGCATTCTACCCAAAATGGTTTTGGCCATACAATCGCGATTCATAATGGAAAGGAACATTTACCTATTTATATAACAGATCGTATACTAGTATTCTCTTAGGACTTGGAAGTGTAGTTCCATTTCTCACCACAGGCAGTAAAAGTAAAGAGCTAGAGGTCGGATCCTTCCTCTCCTCATTCAAACCAGGCGGGAAGGCTGTTTACATACGTATAATCCGCTTGTAAATTCAGAATATCAGACTCACTCGTCAAAGCAATTGAACTTCATTGAGGGAACAAGGGCTTTCTTTAGGAGATAAATCAGAGACAAATAGAAGTGAGAACAAGAAGCCCCTTCTGTCATAGCTATCGCACGCACCCTCCTTTCGTTATTCCACCTTGAGCCTAGTGTAGTTGGGGAGAGGAGACCCCTGGGGTCAAGGTTGAATCAATAGATCACAGTCTTGGATCAAAGGGATAAACCAGATGTCAGAGGCAAGGCAGAGTTGGGTTTTTTGGGGTTGATAGTGGAAAAGTCGACAGATAAGTCACCCTTACTGTCCCTTTACTGAACCGTACATGAGATTTGCACCTCATACGGCTCCTCGGTCAATTCTTTCGAAGGGATCCTTTTCCTCTGTATGAATCTATATTATTCCATTCCCATTTTATTCCCGAAACTTCCCAAGAAAAATCCCGTTTTGGGTGGAATTTTCCGACTTTATCCAGCTATGTAGCAAGAAATAGGCGAGATAAGCCTTCAGAGCATCTAACTTGATACAATTGATTTCTGCGTTTTAGCTCTTCTCTTTCAAGTATCATCGGAAGCGAAGCGTGGACAATGTGCGGTAAATCGCGCGCTAAAGTAGCGTTTCCGTTCGTTTCTCTTGATGTGTTTCGGTTGCATATTGGTCAAAAAGTAGGACTATCTTCATCTTATTGGAGAAGAGGGTAGCTATAGCGCTCTCCTGAGGTCGGACTCGAAGGAAAATGGATTGGTATCACCCGTTTTCTCGCATAGATGTGAAGAATGCTTTTCTTCATGGTTGTGATTTACAAGAAGAGATCCATATGGACATTCCACCTGGTTTTGGAACTGATGGGAGAAGGCTCAAGAAATCTTTGTATGGCTTGAAACAGTCGCCACGGGGGTTCAGGAGAGTTGTTTGTGGTATGGGCTACTGAAAGTGTAATGGAGATCATACAGTACCGGCATAGACGAATCCATATCACCATTTTGGCGGTGTATTTGGATAATATTGTGATTACTGGTGAAGAAATCCAATGGCAAGACAGGGAGAAGCATTTGAGGTAAAGGATCTTGGACCTCTTCGATACTTCCTTTGGTTTCAGTGGCATGTTTCTTATGAGAATCGAGCCTATTTCTCACTTTTAGTACCTGGAGAAGGGAATGCATCACCCGCGAGGTAGGAGTGGCTTGCGGGCTCCTAATGAGGGCATACAACATGGGTCTAACAGTAATCGAGTAATAAGCTTCAGTTCAGTACTAAATGGATGCCACGTTGCCGGATAAGTAGGTTGTTCAATCCTCAGCAAGGAGAGTGTGGAAGACCGGGTACAAAGCCTTCCAACATAAGTTATTACAACCTTTTTCGAAATGACCATCAACAGCAAAGCGTGGCTTCTCGCTCCGGGACACTGGGGTGGTCTACGATCAATCAGGCTGATCATCCTTATGTAAACAAATCTGCCTTCACAGCGATCTGCCCTATTGCAGGACAGGAGCTTCTGTGTGTCTCTTAGTTTATTTTATGGATGGTTAGCTCACTCCCCGACTGACCTTTTTAGCCGAGCTTCCCCAGGTGTCTTCGCATTATCAGTGTCTAGGCCGGACAACTCGTCGTGGTTAAGGTCCATTCGTCGCATGTGAGGCGCTTGCAGGTATAATTGTATCCACTTTGTGAACGTTTCACTTTCTTTTATGATCAAGTTAGTGTGTTTTTTTCGAAATAGTGTTTTTTATAAATAGTGAAGCGCGCTCACGTAAAACACACGAACAGAACTAGCAAGATTTAGGGTTTGGTATTTCAGACGGCGCAGACTCAAAAGGAAACCTAAGAGCTGGAAAGGCTTAATCTCCAGTAGTACACTTAGCCCTTCGGCCTTATTTCAACTTGAACATGAATTTGCAGCACATTTTGGCGTTATTATATTAACATAAGCATTGAACACTGACGGCTAGCCCATACATGCAAACACAACAACATAGACCAAACAAAGACACTTAGCATAGGAGTAGATCTCCATCAAACTAAGACAAAGAACACCTGACATGAAAACAAATGTCTCCAGACACTTATTTCATTTAAACCTTAGAAAACTCAAAAGAGTCGACGGACTCTTCTATTCTAGTCTCCCAGGCGACCGAGTGTTCCATGAACAATGAGCTCTTGCTGCTCCGCCCGCAGCGCTTGTAGCCTCTCCTCCAAACCCTCTATGTGCTCTCTGGTAGCGCGCATGCGCGCTTCTTTCCTTGCGGGATCCACTGCTCTAACACTTCTCAAAAGGAAGTTTCGCACTCTACGGCGCTCTTGAATTTCATTTTGCAGTTGCCCCATTTCGGCAGCAATTGCAGAAAGCCTGGTTGCAGTTGCAGCATCCATAGCAATGCGTGCTAGTCGCTATGGTTTGCGATGAAGTGAAGACACTTATCGAGCCTCCATTTATAGAGTGGTAGAGTAATATCGCCATGCAGTACGAATTGCATGGCTGCATGCAGCCTTTATGAACAAACAAACTTTGCAGAGCCGTTTCACCTAATCGATTCCGTCGGCGGATCATCCACGTCACGAATTGAATGGCAGGCACAATTCTTACTAGTTCTCCGCACTACTTTTTTTCCGTTGAAGACTATCAGGCCGGGAAATGGAAACTTTGGACCCGGGAAACGGTTTGATGTCTCGTACATTTAAGCCCAGGGCGCTGCCCATAAGGGTCACTGTATGTAGGTTTTAAGCTCTAAGGTCCCCACTCATCACAATCGTTGGCCCTCATCCCGCATTGGAGCATAGCGTTAGTATCTTTCGGTGTATCAACAACATAGGCACCTGATCTATTTGAACTGTAAACCACAAAGGAAGTTTGCACATTTTTTCCTTCCTCCCGGAGATAAGATCATATCAAACCGACTTTAGGTTATGCGCCAGCTTGGGAAAGCCTTAAGTTATATCTTAATCTGTCTTGCAAGGTAGATTGGATCATGTCCGCGATAGAAGTTGCGGAGGAATGAAACGACGATTTCGGTATAGGAAGAGAAAGGGATTGTGCTTTCGACCGTTTAAGATAGGATAGACTTGGGATTCTTTCTTGGCCCTTGATTGCCAACACTCTGGGGCTGAATTCATTAATGAAACTAATAGGAAGGATTGGGATGATGAACTGGTGAGATTCTTTCTTTCGCTGACTGACCAAGGTAATTAATTCCTTCCATTGGCCAGGCGGGTAAGCAAGGAGACGACGTTCTCATTAAATCCAATTCAATATGCCATGCCGAATGAAAAAAACCACTCCTTCAACTCCGTCGTTTACCGACATCCTCTCGGCTATCATACGTCCTCCGCTTATCTCTCTTAGGCATAGGCATCTCAACGCATTCCTCCTTCCGAGTTGATTGTCCGAACTCAAAAAATTAGTAAAACGAAGGAGCTGCTAAGCTATTATTAGGTATCAATTTAGGAGCCTTTTGTCATTTCCAACTACATTATTGTTCGCATTCGGAACCCGTTCCTACGCGGTAGAAGAATCTATCTTAAGGATATCGTCGGCATCACAACGAAGACACACATTCCGCACTACTTGCTCATCCCATGACTTCCCATCAGCTTTCCGTAGATCCCTCACAATCGAGTTAGGCCGATTAGGGAATTTCTCTCTCTTCGAACCTTGGGATCCAGTAGTCCACCCAAACTTGCTGTGCTTAAACCATCTCCAATGCGCCAGATCAGACCCGCCAAAAGAGTTTCCCTTGCAGCACAAACACCCTCCTCCATGTGATCGAAGCCTGAGGCGGAACCTTTGCCCTTAGACAATCTCTATTCGGGTAGTCGCGCCCTTGAAGCACCTGAGCACATAGAAAATCAACGGCAGTCAACAGACTTCATCTCAACTGAGTGTGCCGGTCCCAGGTTCTCCAGTGGAGTCGATATGTGTGAGTTGAGTCTAGCAGGGGCAGGGGAGTGAGAATAGTCGACAGTTGAATAGCTTGGCCAGAGAAAGAGGGAATGAATGATCGGTCTCGTTCTGGATCTCTTTCCTTGCGCCCTAGTCCATTCCATCTATCTTGACTGCAACTTGGATTCTTTCTTGACTGCTATTTGGATTGGTAGTCCGTCAAATCTCTAAGCAGGTGGCTAGAAAACCTTCCGGAATAGGAGGAATATCAGATAGTTTCTCATCAGGAATGGAATTCGGTTTCCAATCTGGTCACACATGACTCTTGCCCTAAAGCAATTTCTTGATTAGGAGCAGTGGGTGGCCCATAGAAAGGAATGCCTGCCTATCCATAGCCGGGCAAATTGCTGCATATTCAAGTCACCCAATTCTCTTCTCTTGCACTATGTCTATTGGAATGGACCCTTGATTCTCCAGCAGATCCTCCTGGTATGGAAGGATATCATCCACAAAACAGATTGCTGAAAATGCCATCCAAGTTCGCAAAGGAGCGGTCTTCCTAATCTCTCTTTTGTTTGTGGGAATCTCTAGTGAGACCTTTTGATTTCCGGGGTTTCCTACTGTCTTTTGACTTTGGCGGACTCTGCATAAAATCTTGTATGGTGGTCCAGTTATTTCTAGAATATTTCACAGGATGATCGTGTGCGGCTCCTATCCAGCTAACCAAATGGATCAGTACCTGTTTGCGAATTTCTCTTTCCCAAAGTGGACACAATGATTCGAAATTCAGGAAATCTCCGAATTCTCAATGTGCATTTTCTGGTCCTTTCTTATGGACAATTCCGTTTTCCCATTGGCATAAAGACTTGTTTGACTACGATCCACGAACCAATTCACATACTCATCGGATCTATCCTTCGAAGAGAGTTGATCCGCTATTTGCAGGACTTCCGCACCCTCGATAGAATGAATGAAATGACTGAGCATAAAATCCTATATAGCAAGGATAGATTATACGGAATAGAAGAGTCGGTTCTAAGCTAATCAAAGTATGAATTCCCATAGCAATAGCAAAGAAAAAGGAAGCCCATATCTGATATATTGCTGAGGCATCTTGGGAAAGAGGTGTGTCTCGCATCCGCCGGCTATGAATTCAATGAGAAAATCCATGTGACACACGCAGATCAATACGGAAATGGCAAGGCATTCAACTCGACCCATTCATTCTCGACCATACGCCCTTAGCTCCCAACTCTCTGACCTGCCTCCCTTATACTAAGAAGAGAAGTATTTGCTTGCTTGCCGGTTGAAGTCTGCTCGTCGCATTCTAGTCGTGCGTGATAGAATAGGCCCACATAAAGAGAAAGCGGAGACCTTCCCAAGGTTACTCATCTAGATCTGGATAATCACTAGCTATATTATTTCCTGCTCCTAAATTCTCGTAAATAGAGGATAGGCCCGGCACTGTGAAATATCTAACTTCAAGCCTTCTGTCACATCGATCGTTGTGTTCCTTTGGTGGCATTTAAGCTTCAGGGTGGAGCTGGTGCTTGGTGGCATCGCCATCAGGAGGAGCGTAGGTTGAAAGGAGAACCACGTGTAAATCGTTGGCCGCAGATGATCGCACTGTTAAAGGCTAGATTTCCGCCTGCGGAACATGAACAAATGCTGTTTATTCAGTTCCAGAATTGCACGAAAGTAAGCTCGCTACCAATACAAGGTACTACTGCGGATCACTCCGGACTCGTCTTCTTCTCAAAACTCAATAGCACTGCATGGCGTTTCTTGCTGAACTGGACTTAAGTGCGCGAAAGTACTAAATCGAAGTGAAATGAATGTAAGCCTTCGACTCCAGATATGGCTTTTTTTTTTCTCATCGTCCAGGAAAAGCAGAATAAGCAGTTGAGCACCAATCAATTTAGTTAATTAGATTACCTATAGCAGAGCGAGGCTCAAGCTGGGAAAGAAAGCCAACTCACAATCGCTCTGAAACACCTCGAACAGAGCTAAATGACCCAGAATTGAACGAAAACCTAAAAATCTTTACAAAAGCTTTGGTTGTTTCTCGAGATACCCATTTACTGCTTGCTGAATTATGGCACGCAGGAGTTGGAGCAGCTCGCTCTTACTACACTACACAATTTCACAGATTTCTCTTTGTTTGCACGGGCACGTGATACTAAACTTTGGAATTATGCGCATATTGCTGCTCGAAGTGGCAGTGAACCTATCCATAGCAATGGGAAGATTGACCCGAGCGGGCAAGGCACTCACTAGAGCATGTTTTCGCTTCATCCGCGTTTGATGATTCTTTTCATATAGAAACCAATGCCAATAGCCTATTGTTTAACACTGAGATCTCTCCTTTGCTAGGAGCGAACCTCTTAATGGGATTGGGTGGGCATCCTTTCTACCAAGTGATTGGTATTCGAAAACATCTTTCTCAGATGAGACGGATCCGGGTAGATCGGAACTTCAGAGTTGACCTGCTGGCGCACAACTAAAGTGAGAAAGCCTTGATAGTGGCTCGCTTAGCTAAGAAGCTGTGGCAATAAACCAAATGAAACCATTGCCCTCTGGTTAAAAACTTCTTTTTCTTTGTTTGCAACGACCGGATTTGAGTGAATTGCCCTTGTGAACAAATAGCCGTGGCTCTTCGAAAGCGCAGTCAATCCATCTGTTAGAGCTTTGGTCTCGTGATTTCATGTTATGGAAAAGATAGGGATCCGGAGAGATTGAATTCAGCAAACCTTAGCAAGTACAAGAAGTAGATTGACAAGTAGGGTTCCCGCTTCACTAAGTGCGGGCCTTTCTTTAGCGCATATCACGTTAGAAAGCTGTCTTTTCTATCCGCGGAGGAATTTCTTCATTGCAGACAAGATTCTAGTGAGGGACCTGCTAAATGCGGATCGTTCACCTCGAAACTTATTAAATAGGGGCATTGGAATTGATCATTTATATGGAAATCCTTCTCGTTATTTCCCCCTTTTCCCTGTACACCACAGCTTCATACTTTCATTCCATCAATCTATCGATTGAGTCATCGATTTACTGTGGTCTGGCTTACTAACTATCAATGTTCTCGTAGAAGGGAAGTGGCATGCGATAAGTTATTCATTTATTGACAGATGGCGGGTACTTCAACTGAGTATAGAGGGAACCAAGATAGGACTCCTTCTTCGTAGTGGTCAACAGGTTTGGTATCTCTGGGTTACTATTGCACTTTAGCTTTCTTATTTCTCTTCTTGCGGTAGCGTTCTCGAATGGAATAGTTGACCCTATTCACTAGTCTAGGCGGGACAGTTCTCTCGCATGGGTGTTCTTTCTTAGATCCGCAGACAGGATAGGTGGGGTCTTTGGATAGCAGGTATGCTGTGTCAGAGAGCATTGGTGAGATTATCCATCTTATAACCCCCGTTAGACCGACAGATGATAGATTCCCTTCCAAGCCATTGAAACCTCGCTTTTCTTAAAATTAGAATACGTTTTTTGATTGAATAGGTTCTATCAGCTTCCATTCATTATCCGTGTGCTTGTGAATTTATTAGAATCCATTTCAGTAGGACAACAGGGCTCTCGCCTAGCTGATTCAAAAGTGGAAGCAATTCAGGTATCAGCAGATACGGGTACTAATTCACATTTCTGTCGCTACCCCGTGGTATTGGAGCTTGTAGTGATAAGGATTTTTAGAATAGATAGTTTGTTTTATCCTTGAAGTAAGAGCACTCCGGTCTGGAAGTTCTAAAAGGATGAGGCCCCTATTGTGTCCATAAAGAGGGCCTGGTAGACTACCAAATGATAGATCACCTTCAAAGGCATTGAAACATGCCTTGATTGATGAGACTTTCGCCTTTCACTACGAAATTTCTTGGAAGTTGTCTTTAGTTGAAGAAAAAAGGACGCAAAACCAGAGTCTCCTCCTCACGATGGCACTCGAGGCTGGAGGGAATGGAGAAAACCAGTGCCCACTTCTTCATGTGCATCCCGAAGAAGATTGGAAGCATCGGTTTCCGAGATATGCATGCTTTTCACATTCATTCGAAAAATGAGAGTCAAAGTACAAAGTTGCGACTTAAGAAATTCGCGATTGTGTGGGTGTATAGTTCATTCAATGAAATAAGAGCACTGAGAATAGCTTTGCTTTCCAGTCGAAAGAAAGCATAGAGAACCATCAAACAAATACTGGATGGAGAATGCACTCTTCGTTGCCCAAAGGAAGACGGAGGGAAATGGGCATTTCTCACAAACTAGAATACGAGTCCTAAAGGGCAAGCATGGACCGAATAATACACATACTCTGTCTAGATAGACGATTTCTTCTTTCATTTCCACTCAAATAAAATTTGCTTGAGCTGTAAAGAAAAGAGCAAAGCAATTCCAACATAAACTGACACTTTAGGATCCTCTAAGCCTTTCTATAGACCCCCTAAGTGGGTAAGGTACTAAAAACAAACTCAAAACTAGCACTACTAACACAGGCTGAAGAAGATGACCTCGAAAAAGAATAGCCAGAGATGGCTTTCTTTCCGTATCAATAGGTAGCCTTACAAAATCTGCTAAGGAAGTTACGGCATCTTGAAGGGCATGATGATAGAATATACAGGGTTATACAAAATAACCCAGCCTCAAATTCATAACATGGGTAAGCTAACTTCGCTCCAACAAGTTGATGAATTTTCTGTGCAAGAAAGGGATATGAGTTGCGACAGCTGAGGGACATGAACGATGTGGTACATTAAGTGTCATAAATCTCCAGAATGTTACTGGGAAGGATGAAGCAGTCGAAGTTAGAGTTCTAAGAAAAGTCATCTTGGAAGATTACGCCTTGTCTGGAGTTGCAAGAATGATATGAATGCAGAGGATAGTTTACATTTGTATAGATTCTAGAAGGTCTGATGCCACCGCCTAAACTTGGGGCTCCTTAGAATCGAAGGTTACAAATCTGCAAAATATCCTGACTGGTTACTTTAGGGTTTGTATTTTTTGCATTTAGGATCTTTTGGGGTTGTTAATTGCAGTGCATTAGAAGGCCTACCATCAAATACTGAGCGATTTAGGAATGACTCCTCACTTGTGCTCGACAATGTGCCAAACCTGAAGACATTACCTTGTCTTCCAACAGGCCTTCAAAAGTTCTAAATAGAAAAATGACCACTGCTTATGTTTATTTACGATGATGAGTTGAAACATTCATTTCAGAAGCAGTTGATGATATTGATGCATGCTGTTGTGTCACATGTTCAAAATCACCTTGAAAGTGCTCTCAAAAGAGAGAAAGATGAAGTATTGGTGAAAGAGGATATCATCAAGGCATGGATATGCTGGCACGAGCAGAGGGTGAGACTCATTATATTCACTTTTAAACAAACCTGTTAGTTGGTTCCACCTGCGAGTACCCCCGAAGGGAGATGCGGGGCGAAGCCGAGCGCACCGACAAGAACTGGTGCAGCATCCACAACACCAACAACATCACCGCGAACAGCCTCTTTCACTTCCCTTCAATGAAGAGAGTTTGACCTATTATAGAAAGACGAATCTTGTTCAAGCATGCAATACGAAATACTATGGGGCTTTTTCGGAATAGCCTGGACAGAAAAAACTTCAGATCTCCAGGCTCATTCTCAATCCTGAAAAGAGAGCGTGAGGAATCTAAAAAACCCCGTGTTTCTATCGGATCCTATGCTTCATCGGGACAAGCGCATAATACATCCCATCCCGGATGAGGGGTTTTTTAGCTCAGCGGGCTAATAAAACACGCTAGGATCGGCTTTTCACAGCTCTCATGATGATGAAATTGAACTTCGATTGATTGATGAAAGCAAGAAAGTTTCTAGGGGAAGCTCCTGGCGAGGGGTCTTAATTCGCTGGATGATACAGGTTGAAACCTCCCGTTTCCCTTGAATGGTACCCCAGGGTATGTGTGTACTAATAACACCAGGGCGATCTCTATATCTATAGGGACAACTATGATAGGGGGGTCTGTCGTAAATCCAACAAAGTATGGTAGCTCAAGCGGGGAGCAATCTGCATTCTCAAATGCTATGCTAGCGGTGAACCTAAAATCTGACGATGAAGGGGGCCAGCACTTAATGAGTACGGAATTTCATAACCGGGGTGCGAAAGGAATGCACCCGAATAAATCAATGAATGAAGCTCAGGCCACGAATTCTGGAATCTAAGAGCGGGTGGTTCAGTTGGGCACTCTCGAAACCTCTGTTATGACTTATTTTGTTCACCTTTTGGTTGGTTTTAGACAGGTCTCCCGGAGAAGTAGGCGACGGTAGAAAGCATTTTGATTACTCCTGTTGAAGGAGGCAGTGGTCCAATTGGCTATTGAAGTCGGTGGATTCTGCCTAGAGTAATCTCTAAAATAGTGAAGCCAGTAGCAATGACTTCGTTTTCAAGCTACTGAAATGCACTTAAATGTTGCATTTTGATTACACGAGCGATGCGGCGGCCATTAATATTTCTCCCTTGAAATTCTTGTTTCTATTCGTTGAACCAAGTTGGATCTGTGATACCAGGGTGGTGGCTTTAACAAATAAGCTCCAATTGATCCATTATTTTAGGTGGCCACCGGTGGTAGCCCTTAGGAAGTTCTTAACAGCGCTAATTCACCTCTTATTTCTCTTACAAACCCGCCTCCGTAGGGGCTTCAAGCGAGCGCGTTTCGATGTCAACGAAGGTACGCCCAATTAGGGATGGAATTCTCTTAGAATTCAATCAAAAGAGCATAACGTCTTAGCTAAATGTCTGACATAGCGTCTGATCCCGGTGAATTGGGTTAGTTAACCGCACCCTTTGGTGAAGAAGGGGGTATTCCTAGGCACTAGTGATTTTCTTATGTGTAGACTTCGACCTTACAAAGTATGAGTCCGTGCCTTCCTAAGTTGGTCCAGAATTTCCAATGAAGTTTTGATTTTCTCGAGGGACGTAGCAAACTGGGCTCCGAGCATTCTCAAAATAGAGTCCTGCCTGGACAATGTTGATAACGGGAAATCTCTCACCTCCGTGGTGGGTACAGCTAGAAAGCGAGAGAATATCTTTATGGATATGAGTCTGAGGCAGAAGTCTCTGAATGCGGGCCTGACGAACCTTTTGTACCTGGATCATCACGAGACTCTGTTTCTGTGGTAGATGACTCAATAGGCAGGGCCTAGAACCTCTAAAGAGGGTGTGACCGATCACGATCAAGAAGAGTCAAAGCTGTCTTACTAGCGCGAGCAATCATCCAACTATGGTGGTTTCTCAACAGGTGGGAACTCTGAACAGTAAACTATACGGCAGTTCAGTTCTAGTTGGCTTCTGAAAATCAACTATGCTGAAATAGATTCTCTTTTGAGAGCCCTACATATACCGATCAAACATTCCATTTCAGACTTGTCTGCTTTACTATCTAATAAGTTTGATAGAAATCAAGGCGGGTATAGCTTCCTTTGATCCATACCGTAATATTCAAGCTGACTTTGTCAACTTATTCCCCTTTTTTTCACATCTCAGGTTGAATTGACAACGCTGTACTTTCTTCAACCATAGGAATCAGAATTTCGTAGGTAGAGGGGGCCAAGGTGCCAGAAACATGGATTTCATGGAAACAAGGTAATCCGTAGTTGGTAGCAGATGTTCCGCGGGATCATATATCCTCCGTCTTGTCTCTGCATTCGAGGAATGCTTGTAGCTGTGCTAGGCGTGAGAAGAACTCTACAATACGATTTCTACGATTGGTACCAGATTGGAATTCATTCTCGGAACTCTCCTCTAGAGAATGGCCTGGCTAAAGAGAGTGATAGATCCATCGTGTCGTGTGGAAACTAAAGCTAGGCGCCGCTATTCGTCCTCAGCCGTATTCTCATTCTGGGAAAAGGTATGGCTCGTTCTGGGAAACGATCAGTAGTAGTGGTGGATGGCAGGTATGGAAGGATCCCGGCAAGTTCCTATCTGAGATTACCACCGGCCCTGCCCTGAGCTGACTTCTTTGCTAGTAGTGAAGTGCGTTTTCACTTAGCTGGAAAAGTCCATAATCCGATTTGACCTCGGGAGCCTGTCCACGGATCTGATCAAAGTATGATTCCCTAGTGCCAAAAGTCCTAAAGCCTATGGCGCCAAGCATGGGGAGTCCGCGGAGAAGAAAAACTCTATTTCGCTATGGGCCAAAACTAGTGTTTTTTCGGATTTCTAGTCTAGTTTAAGTGCAGGGCTAGAGAGTTCTCTTCCAGTATTCTTAGCTGACTGTCCGCTTGCTTGACTCGAACAAATAGCTTTTGTTTCCACAAGGCAGATCCCATTCCTCGAATGCAAAGGACAAGAAAGACGGATTCTGGCTGGAAGGAAGGGTTCTCGTATTGGTTCTTCTGGTGCGCTACTTCCTTGTGCTGTGCCAGATTGGAATTGGTATCGGAATCCTGGTTGGTAGAAGGAAGCTCGGGTATTGCTTATTGTTGAAAGCACTCGTTTGTTCCGGCTCGTGATGTGTCTGACGCATGCATAGAATCAAGATCTATTGAGACCAGGATGTTTGTTTCTTCCTCGAAACAAGAGATACGCTCTGGCTTATTTGCATTCGACCGGAGAACCTCACTTGTCAACTGCCCTGGATTGGATCTACTTACGATTTGAGAAACTGGCTCCAGAACCCCTGTTTTTGATGCAGAATCGGTGGTTCCTTCTCTTTTTCGTGATTTCATCCATAAATCAATGGAAAGAGCACTTTATTCAGTGAATTGACACGTTCCTGATGCTTTTACAGTAGCAGCAGTCTCGGTAGCAGAAGTAGATCCGAGTGTAGATACCGGGATCATATCACCACTATTGACTATTTCAATTCATTCACATCTGCTCGTATCAATCAAAGTTTCCTATCAAGCAATCCCAGCAGCAATCAAGTTGGCACCCACTATATAAGATGCACTATTTCCTGATCTTGTCCCAAACCCAACTCGGCACTTTTAGACCTGGCCTGGATCCCTCCCTTCTCCGACAATATATACAACCTTAAAGAAAAGAGACCACTCTCAGAACGACCCTTCGGAAAGCCCCACAACAAGCTATCCCAGAAGAAATTGTATAACTTGGCCAAAGTATTCACTTCCAGTTCCCTTTGCAATAAGATCACAGTAGATACTGTTTAGAAGGTTCACTCTCTCGTCTACAAAAAATAGATGTGTGCTTACTTCTTGGAGATTGACTCCTGCCGGTAAGTGCACACCCTCAGTAGTATCTCTATAGACTTTATAGAGTATTTCCAATTGATAAATGATTTGTTCTTTAAGAACATCTTTGGATATATCAGTTACTTGTGTTTCAACATTAATAGCATTTATGTGATGGATCATCCGGCCAGCCCTAACGGCGACAAGAATAGCTATCGACAATGACAAACCCAATGATACAATATACTCAAATATAATCGTTTCCATAAAAATCTGCCATCATTTTTTTAGTCATACTTGTCCCTTAGCGGACTCACTCTTGTCTTGCTTCATCTAAGGAGTGATAAGTGCCAGGAGTCTGCCTCTAGCATCAATACATGTCCTAGTTACGAACAAAGAAGCGGTGCTGTCTCCTTAGCATTAGCGGCCTTATGCCTATTTCAGTATACGCCCGTGTCAATATGTCTAGACTTACCTATACCCATGCTTCCTTCTTCTTTGACTAGCTTGCTTCCCCTATCAAATAGAACGGGAATGACTGCGTGCTTGGCCATCGTTAGTAAGCCCGCGTAGGATAGGACCATCATCGAGCAAATGTTCCTTCAAAGGCGCGGAGCGTGCTATGGCAGATTTTCATCCCGCAAGAGGATGCGCCTAACTAAAACGCCGAAAGGCAGTGCAGCTCAATCCGTTGCTTTGCTTGTTGGGTCCACTTTTTGAAAGTTTCTTTGTTCGTAACATTAGTAGTTACTCACTGCATTAGTAGTTACTCACTGGGTGGGTGCACCAACGGCTTTCTAGGAATTTGAGTTGCTCAATACGGACGGAAAGATTCTTTCGTGAAATAAAAGAACGGCAGCGGCAGGTTGATGAGGGAAAGGAAACCAGATCTTTTTTCTATGGTATGGCCTGGGTGGCCTAAGCGAAATCCCGAGATATGAAGGAGCCGATCAATCTACCCGCCCGAGGTAAGCTTGCTCCTCACTTGAGTTGAAGCTGCCTCCGCTCCCTGCCGTCATACGGATTGATTTACTTTATCTTGACATACGCTACGCATATATTTGCTAGAGATATCAATCGAAATAGGAGCTTTCTGAAAATAGAAATCGATATATCCATGGTATTGAATGGACAAGAATTGAATGGGATTGTGGCACCCAGTGATACACTACGCCATGTTACGAACAAAGAAATGATCAAGAATTTCATTATGGCATGGCGCTATAGGCCATCGATTCGGTTATAGGAGTAGACGCGGGCAATGGCAAAGAGGAACATTTGGGACGACCTCCAAGACACGAGTCACTACTTTAGAACTACGTTATTCCCTGGCGTCAGGTACACATCCGGGGTTGAAGAAGGGACGCATATCAAATAAATGCGATCTAGATCCCTTTAACAGATTAGCAGCATCTTCGCATTCCGAGCCGAGACTATTATGATTACCTACCGAATTGGAGGAATCAAAGATCCTTACTTGAGGAACTTAACTGGCACTCTACTGATTGGACTTTACCGACTTCAGAAACCAGACAAGATTCTATACCGAGCTGACCTATCAACCAGACGGACTTGAACAACTGACCTGTCTGCTATTGTTATTGCCGGGCCTCCAGACCATACCAATTCACCGAGTTAGAAACCGGACCAGAGCTATTAACCGACTTGACGTGCTTTCCTGACTGACAGACCGGACAGACCAATCCAACGAACTGACTTTGCTAGCTTATCGAGCCGAGGAGACAAGACGGATCCATATAAGGATACCAGCAACCCGAAGAGAAGAACCCCAGTTTATTAGAGAGATCCGTTCTATTTCACTAGTTGGGTTTCTGTCTCGGCCTGGCATCTTTGGACAAGAATCAGAAGTATAAGTAGCAGCTTCCTATTCCTTAGTACTTTCCTGTAGTGTAGTTTCTCAAACCAGTGCTTTTCCTGGAATGGATAGAATTCCTCAACTCTAGGAAAACCTGGTATGACAAATTCCGTATAATATGCAAAATTCCGTTTCCGTATAAAATAAATAAGTAGACTAGCTCTGGACCGGAAATCGAAACCCTGGAAACAAAAGACAGGACAGGTATGAATCACTAAACCTGAGAGCTTCCTTCTCTTCTCCCAAAGCCAACTCTGGATTTTCCTCCTTCCGGCAAAGTCAGAGTGATGCTATCTCTCCTCTCCCCGGCCCTCCGGGATGAAGGAATAATGTCCTTCATCCTCTTCTTGGATACCAGATTCCATCCTTATCCACCTGGCTAGAAGATCGAATTTCTTGGAATGAGTATCTTTGAGGTGTTTACGTAACTCATCCAGTCCAGAAATAGCTTGACCTGTCCAATTTCGAACGAATCAAGATATCCTATCGTTCCGGTAGCTATAGTAGCTATCTGTTCTTCCACTGGGAGAAGGTTTGATTGGGATTGTTTAAGCAATTCCCGTCATAAAAACAATGGATTCTGGCCAGTTTTATCGAGAGCAGAGGCGAATAATAGGCTTGTCACTCTGCGAATTGAGCTAGTTCCTATTTGGATTTGCCAGCTACTTGTTGAATTGCGGCACATTTGAGCCGCTGATCCTACTCTGGAAAGTGAAATACCCACATGAATAGCAGGTCGAATTCCGGCATGGAATAGATCCGCAGATAAGAAGATTTGTCCATCTTGGAGATGACATTAGTTGGAATATAGGCGGAAACCACTCCAGTTGGGCATACTCTCTTCGCCTAAAAGAGAATTGCATTGAGTGGCTCTTTCTAAAAGGCGTGAATGCCAATCAAATCAACCCTATCCTGATGGAGAATAGAGATCCACCCACCCACCTTCTATATTCTCCCATCCCCGAGGGAAGACCACGCACGGCCGAGAAAGAAGTGTCTCGTATTCAGCAGCTCGCCTAAGTCCTAACGTTAGTGGAAAGAGTAAGATAAGAAAGCTTAAGCGTGGTAGCCCACAGACCAAATATGAGAAGTGATGTTTTGAAAGCTTCTTATTGAGTCTAATACTATCCTTTTGAAATTCTTGGTCCTCAGATCTGATACCATAACCAGCATCTACATGCTCATGCTGCAAACTATCACATAGGTCCTATTTCAGGTTCATTTACTTTATCAAATAAGTAACTTTGTCTAATGTTCCCCGAACGAGTAGTTAAAACAACCACCCCCTGATCCGAAAGGAATGGGTGTTCCTGAGGCTTATTCAAAGGGCTTTCTAGTGAGTTAATGGGGAATGAGGGTATCACCCATAACCAGTTTGAAGATGCAAAAATTCTGTTCTTGTCAAGGAGGGGGATTAGCTACACAACCAAGGAAGGCCTTTTTAGATTATTAATATTCTGACTGCTTTTCACTCTTGTCTAGATCTTGCTTTTGCTTAGAGGGCAGGCCGCAGGACAAAGCAAGAGCTTGAATGCGAGGGGCGCAGCGAATGTTTGCTTCTCAGCCCACTGATGTATGTATGGCTTGCTTTCTTTAATCAGAACTCATGACTACGGATTGACTTCCAAAATACAACAAAGGGTTGTGGTGAATCCCGGTGTCGGCCCAGATAGAAGACAGCTAATTCATTATTCATTAGTTGCAATGGGGTGCCCTTGAAGTGAATGAGGTATCGAAAAAGCGAAATCAAAAGATGCATAAAAAAGAGGAGGTCCATCCCATCCGTGTACAGTAGTGAAACACAAGGACCGATCCTGAAAGACCACTCCTCCCTACCTACGGAGTTTGACAAAGTCATCAATTGGGTCAAAGCAGAAAGAAATGTTGCGTGATCAAGTCAAACAAAATGGAAAAAAGGAAGGTGATCTATGGCCCGATAGAAAAGGAAAACAGGAACCAGATTCTATTAGATCTTCGCCCTAGTGAATCATAGTCAGAACCTGGGGGGATCCTCATAGGACTGCTCGTGAGCGTAAAGAGTACTTTTGACCGGAATAGGGCCTTCCTTTCTTTTGCACTCTTATTAGGTAGCAAGGAGCAATTCAAGTATGTGTTCAAAATCAAATCAACACACAACCACGCCGCCCTGAAGTCATTTATTTGCTTCTTTAATGAAAAAGGAGGACTTGATTGCCACGAGGAGCAGGTTGGAAAAGAAAAAGGAGGAAGAGAGCTAGAGTGAATTGGCTTAAGAAAGGAGACGGTAACACAGGCTTTTTTCATAAGGTCGCTAACAACAGGAGACGAATAAACTGGATTCTCTCATTGGATACGGGAGGAGGAATTACGGAAGACAACCGCTTATAGAGGTATCGAATGAATAGAGTGAAAAGCAAACGGGAATGCGGCTCGCCCTTCGGGTTTCGTCCGGAGTCGGTTCGATCCAGTAAAAGAAAAAGCAAGAGTTGGCTGTTCCCGAAGCGTGAAGAAAAGATCAAGCCCCATAGAAGTTTTCGAAAAATAGACCTGGGCATCGAATGCTGATACCAGATCAAGGGCTCTACTTGAAGAATGCGAATCGACTCTTTGAGGCGACTGACTTAGTTCAGCCTGACCCTGGCATAGCGTTTCCTTCACTGATGATTGCATTTACGAACGATCTCAATACGAGTTCGCTCTGATCATAAAATTGAGGATTTCCTTCGAAACAGCAGGAGCTTGGTCGGTCCGTAATCTTTAGACCCTGTGGGCGTAGACACTACTAGTGCCATTCAATGCTTTTTCTTCTTAAGCGACTTTCCTTTCAAAGTGAACCCCGTATGAGACAGATACCTTTCGCCTTAGCTCGGCTAGTTCTTTCCTTCTTGTTCAAAATCTCGACGAGAGGATGAAGAGCATGAGCCTGTGGACTACGAAAAGAGCACGAATCCAAGGACTGGCAGAGAGCATGGGTCTAGTTTTACTAGTGTAGGGGCTACCATTCTTATGGATCCAGGTGTGAGCAATACAATCAATCAAAGTCTGGTGGAAAGCAATATCAATCCGGTGAATGATATTTTGATCAATGCTAGCTGTCTCTGAGGACAGGTAATTTCCCACACACTTTCTTCTTGAAGTTGATGACCCAAGGGAACCTCAATCTAGCCAACGTATCTGTTTTACACTTTCTTCGATCCCGAAGTTGCAATTCGAGGAAGAAGACCTACTATTTGAAACAGGGTTGAAACAAGAGATAGACAAAGGGATGGTGAGTACAGGGCCCGTGGGACCCACTAGACTGGGGATGGCTACCTGGGAAAATTCGCAGGAATTGAAGACTCCTTTTACTCGTTTTCCAGATGCGCCTGGGTCATTCCTTTGGGTCATTCCCTAGTGTGCGAGCACTCCTTTTCTTTAGAGTAGCCGAAGAGAGTGGATCACGCAACCCATTCCTAGCTTTGTGGAGATCTGCTTAGTAAATAGAAAAAAAAATTGGGTATCCTTTTGAGAACATTGAGCCCAGGGCATAGGCGAAGAGCACATCAACTTTCTCCTCTGGCATTCACATTCAAGAAAATGACAAAGTCAAGACAGCGGGTTTGTGTCCCACATCTGAGCGCAGGAATTTGGGTTGATAAACAAGATCAAAAAGCAGTGGCAGAAGAACCTTCAACAAGGCATGGGTCCAACTCATTGGGACAACCGACCTCGAAACTGCTTTCAAATAGGGTCTCTCGGGCATTGCTGGAATAAAAAGAGAATGAAATCACCTCAGTGAATCAGTAACCAACTTAGTTGGCTGGCTTTTGAACGAAAAGAAAATGATTGGTTTTTACGCAGGCGAGCATAACTATAAAGAAAGTCTCAAGCAAAAGAACACTAAAAGGGGAGGTTTTGCCTGGAACTGGTGTACCAACCGTTGTATCCTGAAGCATAAATAAGGAAGTAAATAGGAGTAAAAGAAAAAAGCTCATCTGGTGCTGTTGCTCTTTTTACGGCATTTCTGGAATCGCCTAAAGGCTTAGGAAAATCAACTACTATCGTTAGGCTAGGAGAAAGATCAATCCTTCGTTCGGGGACAGCCCTGGAAGTTCTTGTTTCTGAAGAGTACGGGACCGCATATCTAGACCCATTAAGGTCACGAGAAGGCCTTTGCGGATACCTATTTAGTAGAGGTGTTTGGGGCGGAACTTCTATATGGGCATTCACTGTCATCAATTCCAAGAGGAAAAGCAAATTCATTGACCATTTCTGCTAGGATTAGGGGCCCTCAAGATAGTAGCGCAAAAGCTTCGACAATGAGAGAAATCAGGATGCTTTTCTTTGGGCGAAGCCACTAAACCACTATTATTTATAGGGGATCCAGGATTTTTTCTTCGATGCTATGGGCAGTAAATGGGGGCGAACGAGAAGCAAGAAAGGCAACATACCGTGTTCGGATCACTAAAAGGGGCAATCTTCCACTCAGAAAAGGCCAGTGAAATAGAGCTATTGAAGGTTCGAATTCTCGTCCCCTAGCTTCTGTCTTCATCTTCTTTGCCGGGCTATTATGGTCCTCAGTAGTGAACTGAGTAATTGATTCCGGGACCATCGTAGTGAAGCCCTTTTTCTATGTCTGCGTAGCCCTCCGAAGATATGATCTTGCTGTAGTAATAGCTGTAGCCATTTAAGATCTCTTCTCTCTTTGATTGAGGAGTGGTGTAGTTGCTACTGAATTCCATGAATTTGCAATGGAATTTGAAACAAAGGCGTAAGTAATACTAGTTTCCCTGTCCGGCTAAGACGGGTATGATGAAGGGCAGCTATTTCTGCAAGCATACAGACCCCAGGAGATCGGTGGTCCCACGTCATGCTCTACCTCAAAATAGGAAGAAACAATGAAGCGAACCCATGGCTTAAACCTGCTTATTATACTATAAACAATGGAATACCTCAAGTTGGATATAGGTGAGGTGGGACTTAAGAATGCCTTGTCTGGAACATCTCTTCAAAGCAAGAATTAGCGTATAGAAAGGAAGCAGCCTTTCAGCTGCTTTTAAAAAGTCCCCTTCGTCCAGAGGTTAGGACGTCGGTTTTTCATGTCGAAAACACGGGTTCGATTCCCGTAGGGGATATAATATAGATAGCCAGCCCACCCCACTTCTCATTTCTCAACACCTGCTTTCTTCCTTTCCCTTAGCTTGGTATAGCTAAGATTTGACCTAACCCACTATAAATAAAGATGTGGTATTATCCAGTGACGAGACTCCGCCGGAGGAATTGCCCTAGCCGCCCCAGGGGGAGTTTTAATTAACTTGACTGGAAGGACCTTCCGACAGGATCCAATCGACCTTAAAATGCATGGGTGCTTTAGTGACGGATCCTACCTCCCCAAGCTATGAGGCAGATGTTTGTTGTGGAACCGCTTCTCGATACCTTAGCCGACTCCTAGCTACTTTTAGTATCATCACCCAGCCAGGGCTGGCTCCAAAGATACCGCATTTACAGGTCTTTCAGGCAGCAGAATCTCGTATCCTTGGACCCTAGAGATCCGTCGAAATTCTGATCGATTGGCATTTTTAGGGATGACGAGCTCACGACTCAGGACTCAACGAAATGGAAGAGTTTAAGAAGCAGTTACAAGAACTTCTGGGTGAATTCGACCGAGTTGATCTCCACGCCCGTATTGTTTGTGAAAAAGAAGGACAGGCGCCTTTGCATTTCAACTCGTAAGCTGTTCCAGGTAACCGTGAAGAATAGGTATCCACTTCCTCGTATTGATAATCTTTTTGATCAGCTGAAAGGGAGACTCCTTTATATATTTGCGGTCCAGTTCTCCCCGGAGCTCCAGGGAGCCTCTCCAATTCTGACAGGAGGTCACGAGTCTCACGTCTTACTTGACCGAAGACCTCAGAATTCTATCCGGTAATATCCGATGACAGGGAGGACATCTTCGCATGCAAGTCATGCATTGTAGTGCACTTGTTTTTATTTGTCCACGCCTGATTCACTAAACTATGGAAGTTCTCGTAGGTCTCCCCCTTTTTGAATATGTATATGTACATGAACTATGGATAAACCTATTGGTTTAGTCAATCTCGCCTAGAATGCCCAAATGCACAAGTAACAGATGATCTGGCTACCAACTGAGTCAAATCCACCGGCCAGCGGAGGTAGCTAGGTTATTGATTTGAAGAAGTGCCAGAATGTGAGCCTAGGGTGAACAGTGCTTCGTTGAAGGACAAGCGTGGAGAATGCTGCAAGAACCAGAAAGTTTGAGCGCAAGGGTGCGAAATGTATTTCCCTGATGAAGAGTTCCTAAGAGCATAGTTAGGAAACCGACCATCGCAGATTTGGGGAGGAATATGTGAAGGGCGTGATGTTATGAAGCAAGGTTGAATTCGGAGGATTGGTACGGGGAGCGACACTAGGATCTGGACGTAAAACTGGATCCCGAGGCACTTTAAAATGACGCCGCTGTGCCCGCGGTCCAATGATCCACCTATGTTTGTGTCGGATCTTATCCATGCTGCAACCAGGCCGTGGAATATGGAGGTGGTCAGAGAACATATGTATGAGATGGACGCCGAAGCAGTAGCGAACAAAGTCATTGGAAAGAATGGAAGAGGATTTTTCGTATCACATTCGTACTGACTTGAAACAGGAATTGATTGGTGCTCAACTGCTTATTCTGCTTTTCCTGGTACCGGTATAGATAGATAGAAAGCGCATTCAATCGAGAAAAGGATCAACTGATCCACCTCTTGACTTTTTGGTTTTTTATTTTTTTTTTCCGCATAGGTTGCATTTTCAAACAAAAGAAAAGAGCAAGTTCCCACAGGCGAAGAGCAGCTTCCGAGAAATATTTCTCTTCTTTTACCCCCTTTACGCCCTTCGGGGCTGCTAACAACGAGCTAATACACAGGAACGGCACGGCTCCTACACCGCTTAACTCCAATAATAGAACCTGGTCCCACATCCCTTGCATTTGATAATGAAACAATCAGAATTTGTTGAATTGAAATATGTTCAATCTCATTTCTTTTACGTGGTTTTGGCAACTATCAATTATCTCTTTCCTCGGCTTCCTACACGGATATAGCCGTAAACGGTATCTAGTAGGTGGGAACTACATTAGCTTAGGGGATCGGGTAGCTAAAATCCTCGGCAAAGCAGACAAGAAGCAATTCAACCATTGGGAACGGCACGCCCCCTTCCCTAGGGCTAGAGGTATTTACACGCTGCATTGAACCTATAGAGCGAGTACTACGATGCGAGCTCCTTTTACGAGCGATACCTTTGTCTTTGGTGCTTGAGTTGTCCTCCTGGTCCTCGGTTTCGGAAATGACATATTGAACCGGTATCTTTAGCAAAGCCCAAATCCGGCATACCCCTTTGACGGCATCCCTCCTCTAAAGCAGCTTCCTTCCTTTCCGGTTCGTAGTGGTTACGAGCAGAAGTGCAATTCAAAGCGCATTCCATAGTTGTATTAGATAGTTTAGATATAGTGACCCACTAGTTCGAGATGCACTGACCTTGGCCATTGCCTGCTAACTACGGTCATTATATGTCAATTCGGATCGCACACCGGAAGCAAAGATCAGGGGATTGCCAACTTGAATGAATGTAATCCGGTTACGGTTACGGTGTAGGGGAGATTTGTCCAATAGGGACATAACTAGTTGCTAAGCCCAGTCAGTCCAGTATGTATGGTATGTCCAGTAAGGCTAGTGAAGTAAAGAAAGTAAGGAAAGGCAAGTAATGTAAAACCTGACTCTAGAATATGGCTCGAGAGATTGAATATAGGGAGGAATGAATCGGGCATCAAGTAAACTAAGGCGTCAAGGAAAGTAAGACTTGAGGATGGAAGGGAGGAAGGAACCAATAAGCCACCGTCAGTGTACCAGTCATTGGGACAGGTGCCGTGTGTTCGGTCTACCTGCCTTTAGTACGACCCGGATTCAAAGATGCTGACGAGTATTAAAGGTTAGGCCAAATGATTCTAAGCTTGAGGACCCATTCTATCCGGGCCTAAATGCTTGAGTTTCAGAACTTCTTACTGACTTTCTCCTATATGCTTAACACATTGACGTCTAAGGCTAAGCTTTCTTTCTAATGGTAAGCCGGGGATCTAATAGTCCACTTCACCCTAGCTCTCTTTACGTCGATATAGGTTGCTTTTTTGATGACTAGTCCCATATAGACGGTAGGCCTTATTTTCAACCTCCTCTACCTAGTCTCACTTTTACTAAGGAGGGAGAGAAGAGGGTTCTCCGGGACGGAAGACATCTCTCACTCGTACATATATGGATGGGGAGGCTACCTCTACAAGGGAAGAAACTGAGCAGCAGAGATTTTGGCAATAGCAAAGGGGATCCAGATGATTTCAGAACTCCAACTGAATGATGCTATACTCGAATCTGATTCTGCTGCAGCTTGCCATTTACTACTGAAAAATGCTGATATCCCGAATCCCTATCTTATTAAAATGGGGTAGCTTTACTGAAGTACTGCAAGACAAGGATTCAAAGCATGTGCATCATCCTGAAGCACACACTCAGAGAAGGCAATCAATGTGCAGACAGCAGCAATGGCTTTATATGAAGAAGAGGAAACCAAGACCCTTGAAGTGAATCCATGGTCGACCCTCTCACAAAGTTGATAATGATTCGGTAGGTCGTGCGCTCGAAAGGGGGCGGCCCTTACGACATAACTCGGGGTTTTCGTCTCCTTCCTTGTTGATTAACAAAGATTTAGGTGCATAATATAGAAAGATTGTACAGAACGGAGTAACCTAGACTTTTCTAATAAAAGAAAAAAGAGAACGGCGTCTACCTGAACGAGAACATAAAGATGTTGTTAGTTTATTGGCTTTAGGACAGAGTAAACATACGGAGTCGGTTCTTGAACTTCTATATAAATAATCGTTTTTCAGAGCGCGCTCCCCCTTCCTAACACTTATTCTGGACGAGCACATTCTTCATCCATTAGTAAGTGGAAATATTGAAACCTGTGAATGCCGCCACTCTTCCCCCTTCTACAGCGTTAGTTAATATCAACGGAAACGTTCTAGTTTGGGTTGGTCTGTTATACAATCCGGCATAACACCTCAGCCGTTCTTGTACAATAACAAGTTTAGTGGTTCCACAGAGATGTGACCAAGAAGACTCAGAACCGCCGGTAGGCGTGGAGCCAGAGGTCGGGGAGATGATCAGATTGATCATGTGCGCAAGAGAGCCATTCAAGTGGGTCAAAAAAGAGATATGCGATGTCCTCTCCTTCGTAATACCCAAGCAAAAAAAGCCGCCCTTTCGAACTGATATGATACAAAGCAAAGCTGTGACGGTATTTTCCATGATATGGCCCCTTGGCTCCACACAATAGGGTTCCTTCGAATGCAATGGAATTGACTTTAATTGGACCACCCTTGCCCGAGGATACGAATCCGAGCTATTAATTGAAAAGGAAGGGAAGGATATCTCGGAACTACAGCCGTCTACTACTATGGAAGGAGCCTACAACTATTTCATTGATTTATTTCTTTCATTCGTGGGGCATTGGATAAAAGCGCTGGGAATCATAGGAGCAATTCGTATTGGTTTTAAGCCGATCAAAGGGACTATCGGAGGATGTGTCGAGCCGTGGCCTAGCCCAAGCTGTCGATGATCACCTAGCGCTATCAATTAACGTAGGGAACGTACGCTACTACGAATGGTTCTACACATGCCGTAACAAAGCTAAAGGAAGCCGATCAATCGAGTAGGAACCTACACCGTGGCCGTTGTTCGAAAGAATCGAAGCCGAGGACTCTACTACCCGGAACTCAATACGATTCAACCAAAGCCTTTGCTTTGCTAAAGATACCCGTTCCGCTGTCCGGCAACAACTATTGAATAACAACCTTCGCTTTGCTTTCGATAGGCATTAGCGAATCTAAAAATAGAGTAGATCCCGGGGCGTACCTAATGGTTTCATTGATTTGAATGGATTGATCCGTTGTAGGAATCCTCATCCGATGTACGTGGAATCCAATTATTTGATTTTGATAGGAGCAGTGCCGGTATTGAGGGAAAGTCTATCTCTGAACTCATGAAGTTAATACAAGTGAGGATTGATTTCAGTTATTCATATAATAAATAAGAGGATCTCGCTCTCGGCACATCTGCGCTAGGGATTCTTCTCTACCTTCTTGAAAAAGATGCCATCAACTGAAACCTGATTCCCCGTTTCAGCAAGCTATAGCAGATCGTTGAGTATAGAGAAAAAGGAATGGAGTCAAGAAAGAACATACATCAGAGTCGTCCTTCTCCCGTAGGTCTCACCTCTTTCTTGTTCGGTCATCCTGTGTGCTTGGCAAGTGGAACGAAGAGAAGGCTTCCTCTAAAGAAGCCGTATCGAAGTGGAACGATCAAGAGATAGGAGTCCTCGACGGAAAGCAGAGACATCTCGACTCTTCTTTTACCATTTTAGTAAGGCGATAAGTGAAGCCGGTTGACCTGGAATCTGTTTACCAAGTTAGGACTACACAAGTAGTTTAACAGGCAGATCCGTTCGTTATAGATCCCATGGAACTAGTGAAAAAGAGAGGATTTACTACGGATTTGATTGCTTTACTTGCTTAGCTTCCACTGCTACTTCGACAAATCCTCTAGTTTCTACCGGAACTCGTTACCAGCTTGTTCTTTTCTTTCCAGTTTTTCTAGGAAGATTTTGTAGCCCAGACCTAACACTCTCTTTTGGTTGGTTACTTCATTGAAATAGACTAACTCCTGGCTAACGCGAATCATTCAAAAACGACTTATTGGGTTGGGCAACCAACACGTGAAATCGATGCCGTTCCTTCAATTCATTGTTTAGGTTTACTTTGGCGGAGCATTCCATCCAGGTGTGGGAATCATTCCGACTTCATGTATTTGCCCTAGTCTGTTGGGAATGTAGGTGTCCGAGAATGAAAGCTCGGCAACAGAGCAGACCGGAAGAAGTATGTACCTCATGAAGCAAGGACTAGCCAGAGCTCTTAGTTTTTTTCTTTTGCAGGATGAATCCGTTCACTGCCTGCTTCTCTATCGCATTGGAAGACAGCCTAGAAAGAGTGCAAACAGGAAGCATAGATCCTTGATAAATAGAGGAGCTATGAGTGCAGTCCACAACCTCTAATGTTCCAAAAGAGATAATCCGTCACTCGCTCCAGAGACCTCAGTATCGTGCTAACTCCAAGAATTTCCTTCTTTACTGCATAAAGCATCAGCTGCTGGATAGAAAGCAAAAGCATTTATTTATAGCGGACAGTCGCTTGATTTCTTTCTTATCAAATTACATTTCCAATTGGGTCGGTGTAAATAAAGGGTGAGCTCCAAACTACAGTGGGAAAGGCCGAGTATACACCAACCATACTTTGGAGTGAGAAGGAGATCCTAACTCTAAAATAAGGCATCTGAGACTATGCTTAAAAGTCCCGTTTGGTCACTTTGAAAAAGAAGGATGCGCCGCTATTTTCTCATCATCTGGCACTGCTTGACTTGCTTTCACTGCTTTTAGCTTTCACGTGGCCCTCCATGTCAACTAAAGAAAATAGTTCAAGACAGTAGAGCACAGAGGGAATTACCAACATGGGTTCAGCATTTCGTTTAGTGAATGCGGAGATAAAAGCAGCTGCTATTGATGCAATTGGACCGCTCGCATCGCTCCTTGACACGAAGGCTATAAGAGGAAATACTGGGCGTAAATGACTTTTGAGTTCAAACCTGGCAAAGTCCTTACTTACTCGGCTCCAGGCCAAAGCGATGAAAAGACCCTTTAGGTCACGCCCATGAGAAAAAGTCTAGCCCTATCAACACCTTCTGATCCTAGTTGGCTCGAGTAAGGCAGGCTACTTCTAAGCAATCTAGATAACATTGAACCTCATTGAAAAGAAATAACTTGCGGCCAACATAAAGATCCAGCAACCTTTTGCCTGACCTCGGCTCTGACGCATTCCTCCTAGCCTAGATTTTCACTACATTCTTTGGGGTCAATGCCTACTTCTTGAACTTGAAATACCTGTATCCCTTCTTCGATAAGTGGAATGTTTCGCTTGAGCGTCTACTTTGGCGAAACCCTTGTTATCTATGCTATGTATAAAAACCTAGCCCTCTTCTCTTATAAGGCACACGTTTTTCATACGTGAGGCTATAGAAGGAAAGCAACAATCCTGGAGGAGGGAGGAAATAGTTCACTTGTTGGGCACCCTATTCGTAAATTCACTTACGTGACGAGCAATTAACAAGCGCTGCGTTTGAATGACATGTTATTTGAATAATATTGCTGCTATGTCGCAAGTCTCAGTCTTCCAAAATAGGAGACGACTATGGACAGAGATACCAGGTAAACGGAGTGTGGGAAAATCCAGTTGCCGGCTGTGGGTTCTTCACAATTAGCAGGGCTTCTATGATAGTACAGAGATCACCACTTTCAGGTCTCCTTTTTCGAGTTGGTTACTGAGATCTTCTTGTTGAGCAACGTTTTCCCGGCAATCTCAGCTTATTAGGGAACAGGTCGGGAGAGTACTTCAAATCTTGCTCATACGCCTCGCAAGATTGAACATCTGCGAAAGTCGTCTCGAAGCTCTGACTTAATCGGTTGCCGATCAGGTTTGTAAGGTTTTTTAAGAAGGCCTCTTGTGTACTATAGGTGCAGCAGAAACAGGGCTGCTGAGAGGAGGCGTTGACAACCTAAGAACAAGAATGGAAAAAGGATTGATTGCTCGACGAAGTACAGGATATATTAATCACTAGGTTACGGTAATATGTGCTTGTCTCCTTTAAGAAGGATAAAAGGAGAGATTAGCAAAGCAGTCACTCCCAACTAAAGATGAAAACGATACCGACACATCGTATAAATCATCTTAACAACCTTTATTATACGGGATTCTATAATAAACTCATTTAGTTGATAGATCATTATTGGATTCTTTTTATTGTGACCAAGATCCATGAAATAGCTCTCTTTATACTACGTTATATTGATAGGATACTTCCCATTCTTATGTCTTCTTTCCTTATTACGACTCCTGTGCTTAGATCAAATACGACGTTTGAGTTAGGACATATATATAGCTACTATAGGTGCTAGTATAAATGGAAGGCAGACTTGAATGCCAATCAGACATGGCCAGAAGCTTATCTAATATCACTAGTTTCTCTTGTTTATCACTTAATAAATAGTCTTATTTGTCCCAGGGAGCGAGGAGAGAAGATGACAGGTTGAGTAGAGAAAGGTGGGTCATTGTCCCAACGTAGTAGTATTTTGGTTTTGTTTTCAGCTGATCTATATCAAAATAATAGAATAAATAAAGGCAAAGGATTTGGTTCAGTCGTCAAGTACAGATTTCCTTTACCCAGAGTTGGGAACTATGAATAGTTGTTTGAATACCTTCCTTGCGCTTCAATTCCTCTTATCCAATCCTGGGAGCCAAGCAGAAAAGCAAGTCCTCTAGTTATGGATGCAGTACTCACCTCACTAAACTTAGGAAGAACTAATTCAAGTAGAATTACAAATAGCTATAAGTGGATTCAAAAGGGATCGAGCCTAGCTCGAAAACTTCCCTCTTTCTTGCTTGCTTTACTCGGTATTCAGTGAAAGATTAGGCTTGGTAATTACAGTTACCAATGGTAAGGATTGGCACGTGAACTTTCCTTTGAGTAGTATGGTATGCAGGTTCACCTATTTTTTGTCCGTAGTTGCTCTGAAGAAAACGCGTATAGTAGTCTTCGTCGATGGGACCTCCAGTGTATGAAACTTGCATTTTGTCATGGAAGTTCAATCAACTAACGAATTTGTTTTTCGTTGGAAAAACCAACGCCGACGTCAAGATCAGTCTCCTTTCTCTTTTATTTTCTCGGGAGCAGAGCTGAAAAAGCCTACTATACTATGAGTTTCACGGATATGAAGGAGAAAAATATGCTATTAGCAGCTATTCCATCTATTTGTGCATCAAGTCCAAAGAAGATCTCAATCTATAATGAAGAAATGATAGTAGCTGGTTGTTTTATAGGCTTTCTCCTATTCAGTCGGAAGAGTTTAGGTAAGACTTTCAAAGAAACTCTCGACGGGAGAATCGAGTCTATTCAGGAAGAATTGCAGCAATTCTTCAATCCTAACGAAGTAATTCCGGAGGAATCCAATGAACAACAACGATTACTTAGGATCAGCTTGCGAATTTGCAGCACCGTAGTAGAATCATTACCAACGGCACGCTGTGCGCCTAAGTGCGAAAAGACAGTGCAAGCTTTGTTATGCCGAAACCTAAATGTAAAGTCAGCAACACTTCTAAATGCCACTTCTTCCCGTCTATATATAGGGCTGCTTTCGAGTAAGAAAGCGACTTGACTTTCCGATCCCCTTTTTTGTATATTAGAATATTTGAACCAATAGAAACATCTGATGGTGCCTTTTGAAATTGGACCCGCCTATTGACAGCTCGATCTATTTAAGCACGCACGGGAGTCGCCTTTAACGAGCTATGCTCTATTTCTATTTCTTCGGGGCGAGCCAAGATCTTATCTTATTTGCAGGTCGTATAAATGAAATGATTGGAAAAATCATATGGAATTTGGAGGTGCGTAGTGTCTTACGGGGCTGGCTCACAATACAACAATTATCGCTACTGATTCCAGATAGAATGTTGATACCGGTGGAAAAGCACTTCTTTCTATGTATAGGGCAGTGAACTAAAAAAAAGTGTCCAAAGATACCGCTTATGAAAAAAGTGTACATGTATAAATAAGTGGGCAATTCCTGAGAAAAGCGCTACCGGAAGAAGGAGATCTTTTTCCCTTTCAAAACTTAGGGCAACCATCATTTCTATTGCTCTGTAAAGAAAAGATAGGACAAGGGTCTTGCTCCTTAAAATGGAGATAAAGCACGGGGATCCGTTAAGGGCGTATTGAATCTTTAATAAGCACTTGAATTCTAGTGGGCCCGGCTGCGGCTAGAAGGCAGTTCTCAGAATTCGAAGATAGGAGGATTCCTTTGATCCATACCGTAATAATCCAGCTGACTTCTCAAAAAAGAAATGCATTGCATTGCCTTTCTGTCGACAGAACGAACATCCTCCATTCTTTCAGTACCTGGAGCAGTATAGAGATGTGCTGAAGAACTCATTCGTCATCTCCTCAGATGAACACCATCTGGCCAATTAAGGCGTATTCTTCTTTTTTCCGTCTCTGATGACCTTGACTCAAAGAAAAGCAGCTGAGAAGAAAGACAGATCTGTTTCAGGGATCAATATAAGAACACCCAATACAGCCAAGTGAAAGGGAGCAAAATGAAGAAAGAATTTCTCTTGCAAGAAAACTGGAAGCTAAAGCTGAGGCTACTAAGCATTCAAAACTGGCTGCAACGGAACTAGAAAAGGCTCCATTTGCTTTAGGAAGAAACAACCATAGTAACTATCTATTCAATTGATTGATGGATATTCAAGTGGTGCAAGACCGGGACAGAGAAACCATAGGAATGTTATGTCAGGTTCCTTGCTCACTTTGATAGCCCAATATCATTCCTCCAACTCGGACTTTCATGCTAGAATGAATCTAAAACCTAAACAATGACAGCGTACCGAGCGGGCCCTACGTCTATCGGGGAGCTAAAATCCTCACTAGAGTGAGGCACATATATATCATCTAGAATATAAAGAGAGAATGTTATTTAGATTATGTCCCCACTCTGGAGTATGATTGACCATATCATCCAGCGAGTGGTCTTAAGCGCTCAGTGCATCCATACTGAACTCGAATGTGCGCGCTTCGGAAGAGAAAGTAATGCGAACTAGAAACTGTTATGCCGGCTTGGCCCGATCAAGACTTCTATCCCTCATCAACTGTCTCGCGTCTTATCCGTGTGCGCGGTTGAGGAAATTGGACTTCGTATTCTTCCTGGGTCTGGCTCGTGAGGAATACGACTATAGAATTCCGTTTTCCTTTATCTAGTTGTCCTTAATGAATGATAGGGAAGGAGTCATAGGCTTGTGAGTATTTCTCTCATATGGATGGCTCGTACACCCCTTACATGGTATTGAGCATTCATCAATAAGAACCTTGGGATGGGAATAATCTAAGTGCATATTAGCTGAATCTTACACTAACTAGGGAAATAATCACTTGTGTCAACTAGAGTAATAAACGACAGGTCGACCAAATCTAGAAAAACAACAACCATGACATGTGAGGATGCAGCAGATCACTTCCCAGTGAAGAACAAGCAACTAGACTTTGAATGCTAGCAACATGCTTAAGCTAAACAGTATAAGTGGGACAAAACAATTGTACTGAATCACACTCTATCTAGATCTGCAAGGCTAATGTCCACTAAACCAGCTAAACGGAATTGTTTGGAAGATGAATGGATGCAGTTTTGCTTTCTGCAGCTTCTTGTTCTGCTTTTTAAGAGAATTTCACCTTAAATGCCCTATAGCTATATTACTCCTCTAGCTCTGCTATGCTAGTTCACCGCTGTATACGACCAAGATCCAGAGAACAGAAATCCTTGCAAACAGAGCTTTCTTAATTAATGAAATGGCCATACAGTAGCAAAAAGCTACCTATTCCTGCGAACAATGATTTGGACCTCCACTGATATCAAGATCTGGAAGAGGGACGTTTGGATATGAAGGGGAAGTCAGGTCTCATCTGCTAAGCCACCGATGCACGATTGGCTGAACCAGGTATATCACTTCTGCCACAATGAATGCTTTTCTTCTCTATTCGATTATGGAACTTGAGTCGAACTTGTGCCTTACCTGCTAAGCGTGTCTTCTCTCACCGAAACGAATTGACATATTTATTGCGAGAAAAGCGAAAGGGTGAAGACTGATTTAGATCCTATGAAAGCGCAGGAAGTATGCCTTTTGAGCTTTTTCTCCACCCACCTCTGAGCATCCTGTTGGAATGGTCCTAGGAAAGACTACGTACGAGAAATCATTCTCACAGCCTTCTTCTGAGCAAATAAATGTTGTATTTAGTCCAACCAATCATTGGTGAATCTATGTCTTTCGTGAAAAGTTGAGTATTTGTCAGCTTCCCATTAGGATTTTCAATCCTTTTGGGTGCACGTCTATCGAGTCGTCTTATTAGTGGTGAGTCTTTTCTTTCCGAAGCAAGTCAAGGACAACTAGGTCAGTCTGGGGGGGCAATCCTCTAGATCGATACTTCTCTTCCACATACTAAACCAATTAAGAAACAATTTACAGAGTATTCTTGCATTCCTATCTGGTCTGCTCTCCTATCGAAACTAGAATATAACCTTAATGGACCTTGCCAAACAAATCAATAAATTGTAGATGAATTCATCGGGCTTAACGTGTGATTTCATTATAAGTGAACAGGCGTCGTCGTCCAGCCGTGTCGAGTTGGGATTAGAGGAGAGAGCTCGAATGGATAGGTCCAGTGAGGCGGGTGTGGAGCACGAAGGATTAAGAAGGTCCTCTTTATTGCCGGAATCAACAAGAAAGACTTAGCAGCCCAAATAAAGTAACCCTCCCGAGTCTATCGTATCCATAGTTTCAGTGGGTATCGAACTGCGAAGCGAGGAACCTATTTCCCGAACCATTTGCATCATTTACAGATTCTCTCTCGATCGAGGACCCAAAGGCCCAAAGTGCATCATTCAGTCTGGATCAACAACGTACTGCATTCCATTCCAAGTGAGACATCGCAATATAGATCGCAAAAAATGGGTAGTTCTATTCATTTAAGGTCTAAATTGATTCGAAAGAAGGGTACAGAAGCCAAGGACAGATGGCTCGTCTGAAGACATTGACCATCTGGAGCGAAGGACAGTTGGCGAAGTTAGTGAGAGAAAGCTTGAAAGATAGGATTTTTTCGTGTGGATTAGTTGAAAAACGTAGAATAGAGATTTCAGAAGTCAAGTCCTTTGAGAGCAACTCATGTTCAGCCTTGTCGGAATAAGCGCAGCTAGCCCTCTTTCTATTGGAGGAAAAAACGCTATCTTCTTCTATTTTGAGATTCTCACTGCTAGCAATCATTAGATCATCTTCCTATTTGTCTTGGGTTCACCCTTGAAAGTCTTACGCATATCTAATTAGAATGATAGAAAAGGATTATCTGGCAAGTTGACTTGAACAATGTAGGCGTCTGATGTGGGATGTTTAACGAAGCGTTGCCATACAAAGTCAGTCTCTAAGCGTGGATTGAATGTTACCCAGATTGAAGAACCCTTTTTTCTCACAGTCGGTATGAATCTCTCCCAACTTTCTTCACTAACTGCTTGTGCTTCGGCATACCTCAAGACGTGTGCTTTCTGAACTCATCGAAAGGATCTCGGACGAGGGTCGTAGGAAGACATCCAATTACTATTCTGATTCTCACAGCGCGATCATGACTGGCATCGCTATCCTCACGAAAAAGAAAAGTCAAGACCTTCCAAAGTTCCCGAAAAAGGCTCCTTACTCCTTCTCTTGCCTTCCTGACGAGGAAGATGCTAAAGACGGTTCGATAGACTCCTCGAGAGCCTGCCCGAAGCAATCCCTTCGATCGACCATCCCTTGCTTGACGAGCAGCTCTTTCTATTCGCTTGACAAAGCCGCTGCTGCTCTTTCTTAATGCCTCACTGCCTGACCTTAGAGAAGACGAATTAGACTGCCTGATAGACTACTACTTCCTTTTCTTACCCGACCAAAAGCTAGGCTATGTGAGACAGCCCAAGAACCTCTTTTCTTTACTGCCCTCTCATCAAAGATGGACCTGATAAGGGCTTCATCCCATTGGCTTGTCTTGTCCTCCTGTTGCTTGCATCGCTCGTGCTCCCTATCGAGGGATCACTCGCTCTTCACCCTATCCCTTTAGTGTAAAAACTCTTTTAGGGGATAAAGAGCCCTCAATAACACGCTTGTCCAGGAGGGTATAACAGCTGATAGAGCCTCGGATATGGCTCCTTAACTGGTAGTACGCGCTAAAGACACCAGATCATTTTGATAGAAATGAGGTAGACTGGAAGCTGAAGCCAATAGACCAATGGAACTAATCAATCACTTGCTTTCCCGAACTGGACAGCAGGATTTTATCAGCACTGGACTTGAATCGCGTCGATGACTCTAATCTTTAGAGACAGAAGCAGATGGGAGATTCTCTCCAAAGCAGACCAGAAACTAGTATCGACTTATCCTCGGGGTCATTGGGCCCATTGTCAAATAGCTCTGAGGAAAAGGCAGCACTGAACTAGAAACCACTAGGTTCGCATTGCCCTCACGGACCATCAGACTTGATCTTCTTGATTCAGCATCCCACTATCTGAAAAGAAGGACCGCAACCTTTCTCTTCTCCAGAACTGGACGGTTTTAGTAGTATCCTGCACTAACCAATTAGAAGCAAGAGCTATGGGCATACTTAACTAGAACTCCCTCTTACTTAACTTCACTAACCAGCCCTAACTTAATGGAACTTACCTTAGTACTCTATTTCTATTATACAGAGCAAGAGAAAGAAAACGATCTTATCGCAGGAAAGTCCAGTTAGTGAGTGGTAAACCAATAGATCCGACTAAACTAGTCCTCGTAGATTCAAGTAGTGGATCGGTACAATGGTAGTCTTCACCTTTTGTCCGTTCCTGGTCGAGACTGTACATGTAAAGGAAGAGACGCTGAAGACTGCCTTTTCTTCATGAAAGATAGATAAACAAGATTCATTCCATCGTAAGACAGAACAAAATACTACTAGCCAAAGCCTACTTCGGCACATGAAGGAAGTGAGCAACAGCCCTTGGGCATGAGGCGGGTAAGATATGCGTAATCTATTGGGCCGAGAAATACTTCTTTCCCATGGGTACGATATTTGAAATCTTTGTTGCGAAAGAGAGACAGAATCGATTTGGTAGGCGGAATGGAGCTCACATCTTATGAACGGAGGAAGCGAAATCCTTAACACTTATGAACATATAAAAGCCATAACCATAGGGGCCTAGTCTACGAGAGATTGATCCGACAGGCAACTCCGGGATGTGAGGCGTTTAAGCAATAGTGGAAATCTCAAGTACCGGTAAATGACTTGCCGGGGATCCGCTGAAATACGATCAGATCCCGACGGTGCATCCCTTAGAGTTTCCCCATCGGCTTCAGTTGGATCAAAGTGCCCGGACACGAATGCTCATTATAGAAAGAACTAGGCCTACTTAGGTAAACAGGCACCCCATCACTACCTACGTAGTTGAAATCTCTAACTTAGAACTTAGGTGCGTTCTAACATTACTTCTACCCATCTATGCGATTGTGAGATCCAGCCATTGGAACAGAGAGATCCCCAGCTGTTTGACCTACTCAAGTAGGCTTTCTATTGAATATCCACCCATGGTAATTGCTTGACTGGTAGAAGCACCAAGCTTTGGTACTATAGTCGTACTCGAGACCCAATTGAGCAGCTTAGTCTTCTCCTTTCTTTGGCGGGTTTATTCTAGGTGGACTTGTAAAACATTGCTCTTGCGCTCTGATCTTGATATTGATTGCCAACTCGGATAGTTACAGTAAGCTGTTCTGTTTGTTCTCTGTTCTATTGGATTTGACACTTTTGAAGATCTTAATATACAATCCACTGAAATCCGCTCTCTTTTCATTCTTTTGGTTACTTCCCATGTAGCAAACCTAGCAATTTGAAGAATCCATACCTTGTGCTGTCCACCAAACCTATCTTTTCTTGAGCTCGAGCTTGCATTTAGAACTTCTTTTTCCGATCCAGCGTACCTGAGTGCAGGCTAGTCTTCTCCTCCAGGCCGAGAACAACCCAAATCAGTCGTCTCAAACAAAAGACCCGGACAAGGCAAGAACCCTCAAACAGAAGGTCAAACCGAAGGAGTGAATCAATGCCTTGCTTGATATTTACTTGCGTTGTTTCATAAACATGATCCTATCCTAATGCTTGGAATACAAATCATTGTCCATCTAACCATCAAATAAAGTGGGTCACACTTACCTCTCCATGTTCATTAAGAAACATTCTCGTATTATATTTATTGCGGAAAGCAATCCCACTATGTGAATGCCCATCAAGCATCTGATTAACAGATGGCTCACTATAAATGGATTGAATTTGCCCACTTATGATTGGCAATGAATCAAGAAATTCAGAAAGAAGACGACTACTAATATGTTCCTCTGTACCCGAACCCTGAAAAATAATCACTTCATTACCCCATCGAGTGTAATTTACACCACGAAATTGTACTTCGAATTTCCTATCAAAGATCTCTTGTAAGACAACTTGATACAAACATGAGGTGATATCACCTAACGGTGGCGCATAAGGACAGATGAGATTCTGTTGTAGTAGCGTATGAAAAACGCTACTATTGATATAGTCATTAATTATAAAATGGAAAATCCCCTTTCTGTTGATGGATATCTCAAGATTTTGACTCAATGTGTGCTTGTCAAGACCCTCTGGTGATAATATTACTTGATGCATTGCAACTACTTCCCTTTGCTGACTGACATAATCATAATGTGCTATTTCTAGATCATTGATCTTATGTATCTTCTTAGGTATATTGATCCTCTTTCGAATGTGCGTGTTTTTCATTATATGCTCAATAGCTCTCAAAAGTAGTCCTTCTACTGGATTAGCACATTCATAAATGTGGATCCATTCTTCACCATCTCTCTCTTGAATATGTGAGTATATTAACCCTGATTCTGTTTCTGTTTTATATCTTTCGAACATAAAGGGAGGTAGATTTTTGATCATATACGATGCAAAATTCACTTGCTTTATACGCGGGAAATGTGCCATCATAAGCTGATCCTGTAATTGATTTTTATGGTATGGAAGCACGCCTTTTTCTTTCCACCCGTTAGAATAAACAGCTTGTATTGCAGTGGAGAGATCCATTACTATTTTATGAGAATTATCAGTTCGAATTTGATTGAGAGCATTCAATTGCTCTATTGTAAGATTTCTTTCTTTACTAGATTTAGTAGCATTATTTAGAAATGGTTTATGATTTCTGTGTTGGTTCATTTTATCATTTGTCTCCTTGTTCATGATTTTTATTTGTCCATCTCTGTCGATTTTGCCAATGATTTCTTTAGTTCATCTGTGTTGATGAGCTAAATGAACCATGGGGTTCTACGTGAGCTCCGTTATGGAGACTCTCCATGAGTATTAACATCATAAAGTCAACATTAGAGTCGACTCTAGTAACTCAGGACGAACCAGCTGGACTAAAAACATGAGCCATAGGATGTGTCATTATCTCTTTGCGTCGTTTATAAGTCGGGTGAAGTGGTGTGGTACTTTGGTTTACCAGGGGCGAGTACCTCCTACACAATTCATTCATAAGCTTTGCCTTTGCTCGTCCCTTTGATTCAATCCTTCTTCTCCTCGAAAGTCCTCTCTCTCCGTTTTAGTTGCCCGACCCATAGATATACTGGATTCAGCTCCTGCGCAGTAACCTAAATCAATGGAGAAGGTAAGGACCGGCATAGGATAGAGAGTGGAATCATCCGCGTATCTATTATTAGTTGAGAACTAACAAAGGAGCTATTGTCTTTTTGGCTTTTGTTTCGACTTTAGGTTGACACTAAACAATATCTAGAGGGAACACGCATTGCATCTATCCTTCCAAAACAAACCTACTTCTTTGACTAAGCCGTAGAAATGCTTCATACTTGCTACCCTTGCGGAACCACTAGACTTGATCTTGAGGCAAGACTTTTATACTATCCTGACTTCGTGGTATCTTTTGAAGACCTTACTTTCACATACAGCCGATTAATAAGACATAGATGATCTTCCATATTGGTACTGTAGACTAAGATGTCGTCCATAAATACAAGCACTAATTAGCGCATAAATGGCCTGTGTTTGAAATGTTGAGAAAAGTATGCTCCTGGCCATCAATGTACTACTCCAGCGGTAGTGGCTAGCGAAGTAGCCCTAAAGGGAGCAATCCACGCGGCATATGGATAGGTGGCGTCGCAGCGTTACCCTGTACGGCAACGACAAGCATTCCATACAGCCATACTATGGGTGCTACGACCCACTGTCGTACCCGCTCTTCTTCCCTAGGGGTGAGCTTGGTTGGCACCGCGGTCTACCGAAGAATGCCGTGTCCTATGACGAGGTTCAACACGATGATGACGTGCTGCAGTCCATTGAAGATGAAGCTAACGAACCAGGTTAGCCTTTTTGTGCACGTTGTGTCACTTCTATCATTCATGCCCACGCAATGCCTAACGATTTCTCCTAACTCCTTTCTCTTTTTAGATTCGCATCTATGTCTCTTTGAGAAGACTGCCTTGACAAGTCAATAATCAATCACTAGATTTAGGATCACAAGCCGATGCTTCACGTCGAAATGGGTTAGTCTGCTCTTCGAGGAAGAATTCCAGAATACTCAAGCTAGATGGGTCGGTTGAGCACGGGTTAAGTGCTTCTTCATATGTCGATGGCTCTACCACTTGATTACATTCATTTCTTTTCTTACGGATATGACTCAAAGGAAAGAACGGACATTTCTACGAGTGAACTCTTCATTCAATAAACTGAGATTGGAGCAAGCTGCCTTGACCAATATACTGGATCTATACCATCTGAGAAGAAAGGGGTGATTCCTACTATGACACCAGATAATCCACCAGAGAATAGTCAATCCTAAACTAGATAAAGCCGAGTATGCGAGGAAGCCTAGGTAGCTGTTTGATCGGAGGAAGCACGGCGGAAGGAGGCGGCTAGAACATTCCCTCAAGGAAGAAGCCATATGTTGTCTTACCATGAGCTGTATCCATTGGTAAAAATGGAAATCATTGGTTCGGAAAAGAGTATCAGTCCCGGATAAATCCACTTAAGAAGCTGCTTCTTTTGCTGGGAGCAAGGAACAAGAAAGGTCTTGAGCTGCCAAGAAGAATGTACCTGGGTCGGTAATGTAGTGCGAGAACCGAGAAGAGAGATCCGATTGACCCGATCTAGCAATAAGAGAAACAAAGCTGGGAAAGCCGAGCGTAATGTTCGTACCAAGGCAGGGGAGGCAGATAGGGATCCGGTTCTTTATGATCGGAGAAAGACACCAGATGATTTTCAATCAATCAAGATTAGGTAATCCTTTCACGCACCAACTTAGGAATGTATTTGGGGAGTCAAAATGACTAGAGGATAAATCGAGTAACACACTTGGCGATGACGCACGGATGACACCACGGAATGAGAGGTCAAGCCCGAGTGGAGGCCATCCATCCCTTTCTGATGAAACCTTTGTTGCCCTAGCTTGAATGGAAGGTTTGGCTAAGGATGGGGATCCGGTGTCTTCATCTATACCATCAGAGAAGAAGGCTTGCCAAGAATGGACGAAGGTATGATTCTAGGAAATCTAGATTTGAAAGAAGGAAGCACCCGAGGAGCAATCAAACGGACATTTCTACGAGTGAACTCGCTAAAGCTGAAGATCCACCATCCAATTTAGGCATTGGGCAGAACTCTCTCAATCCAGGAACTAGCTCCTATCTCGATGATTCCATTTCTCTTTTTCAGAGTTAGCTTCTTTCCTATGGTCAAGAGTACTCTTGTTTCCTAGTCGAGGGATAATCAAGTCATTTCGAAAGGGGATTTCTCCGTTCCCCTAGCCATCGAGCAACTGCGAGAAACACCGCGCCCGTGCCCCCGTCGCTCGCCGGAGCAGCCGTGCGTGGCGTACCAATTTCTTATCTGGTGGATCTTGTCTGTTCTTTCGAAAGTGTTTCTACAAACGAGTGAGGTAAACCCATCTCGGTCGAATAATTCGTATCTTTAGACCATTCAGAGCCGTTTGCATTAAGTGTTGGGATTGAGTTTGTTGTCATTACCCTCAATTTCATTGCCGTCCACCTCTTGCCGTGTTATTGGCTAGAGAAAGACAACCGATTGTACTACTACAGTGTTGAGTACCCCAGTTGCTCCGCGGGTGATTATGCCCTAAATTCTCAGGAGTGGTGGAACGGATTGCTCCTATCTAGGGTTTCCTAGCGAAAACCTAGATTTAGCTTTATCTATCTTTCCGAGATGACCAACTGCTCTTTCTTGCCAATCTACTTTAGATTTCTTAATACTTTCATTGCGGGACCTATCCCCGAACAACCATTGCTTTTCTTCCGCGGTTTCTTTAGTTTCTTCTTGATTTGATTGAAGTTTAGGGAATTGGATGGACTGGTGTCTTTGGATATTATCCGTCCTACTTATGATCTTCCAATTGAACACACTAGTATTTTATGGATTCTTTCCCCGGTAGTGTAGTCATCTCCAAAAGGGATGATACATATTTCTCTGTCCTAGGATGCGCCGTTCGTGATAAGCTTATCCGCTTCCTTTCCCATCGATTCTTCTTCTCTACCAGATAGAATAGATAGAAATGGAATGGAAACAGATCTGGATTTCCTCGGCAGGGGTATTGGATAGAATATCTCTGGCAATGCGAGTGAAAACGGTCAACAACGAGAGTTATCACCTTTCAAGACCGTCGGTTGTATACACGATCGCTACAGACTGGGTCACTTGTGGGGGCCTGAATGGATGTTTGGACTGGCCGGGGTTGGAGTAAACTAGAGACGAGGAAGGTTTTGAAAGGACCCGACAGGCAAGGAAATCTCCCTGCTTTTAGTGTTGGTGGTAAATCCACTTTCGAGCTATAGGGAGCAAGGGTTGGCTACCTTTCGCGGGTGAGACACGCATAACCAGTCAAGTCGATAGTGTTTCTTAAAAACGAGTACTCGAATGAGGTATTCCTATCAGTGAAAAGAGTTGTTGTGAATAGCCTTGTACTCCACTCGTATCGATGATATTATTGGTGAGGTTGCCACTTCGCATAAGGAAAGGGGAGAGTAAGGCCAGCATCGACTAGAGCTACTGATATCTCGGGAGGAGCTAGATTGTCAAAAGATAAGGAAACCTTAGATGCTTCATGATTTTCTCTTTGGCTCGATTGCTTTATATTTGTCTTATTTTATGAAGGCCTAAGAATTGAAGAGAATGAGAGATATTCATGTTATCGCGAGCCGCAGGAGACGACTAGTCATGTACAACCATTTCGATCGCTTTAGCGTGCTGTCTTCTTGTCTCTACTCGAGATCTATTCTCTAATTTGACATGTGTGGCATGGGGGCCGGCGGTATTGTGTGTTGTTGAAACACTGGTAGCGAAAACTAGAGTGGAATGCTTGACGAAGACACTGGGGTTCCATGACTGCTACGCTGTAGACTGTGAGGGACGAAAGCTAGGGGATTTCCCAAAGTGGTCATACTCTCTTACTGAGTTATCAAACCTGCCTGCACCAGCCAACCTACCGCGACACTTGGTCGGTACGTGCTGTTTATCTCCACGCTCCTGTATTACAATCTGTGTATTATTCCACTTAATTAGATAAAGGCCTCTCATTATTTGTTTAAATCTTTGCTACTTACAGATGTGATTGGTGTCGGGAATCCTACCCAAACTTGGAAAAGAACTATTTGGCACTTGAGAAACCGATATAGGATTTAGGTCGTCCCGACCAGTAACAAAAGGGAAATAAAAGATTCACAAGAAATGAGAATTCTCGTTCGTATAGTATAAAAGAAGGAGGTCGGCACCGTGCTTTGGACAAATTGACTTTCTTCGCCATTCTCCTTTTTCATCTATATACACAATTCTACTTGATTTGCCCTTGAATAGTAAGCCCCGGAATTACTAAATTGTATGGTTGTTTTCCGCGTGGTGAGCAGGATCCAACCCATCGAGCGGTGGCCCTATCCAACGGTTGGTTCTTGTTATAATGGTTGGGGAGACCTTTGATTGTGAATACCAAGTGGAACAAGCGAGTAAAGAGGGAAGGCAGTCTAAGTTGGAAATCCAGTGTCCTAAGCGCCCTGCTTTCGTCTTGATTTATTGCATAGGTAGTGTGCAGCTGCTGCCCGTTTCAAACTTGTACTCCTCTGGTAGTGTAGTAAAGCCCATTAGAAGTGAGATTCGTTGATTCTATCAATAATCTGAAACTTCAACCTCGTGAAGCCCTACCCTAGGTAAAGGGCTTCTGCTACCTTTAGATTGAGTGAGGAAACGTATGCACGGCTTCACTATTTAGTAAGGGCAGCGGCTTTAGAGTAGGAAAGGGTGTGGCCTGCACACCGAAGCTATTAGTGACCCGCTTTGGAGACTCATCCCAGGGAAAAGGTAGGAGCGCCAAAAGCATCTGTTGGTGGGTAATCAGCGGAGCAGCTTCTTTACACGCCGAAGTAGATATGTATGGTCAGGGGAAACCGACAAAGGAACCATAAGCTAGAATACTGGTATCAAGAGATGTTATTACGGGAAGTGCTTTGATACTAGTGTTGGCCTACCTGATTTGTCTGATATCTGTTCTTCTTTTCTGATTGATTGATGGAGCCCAAGACTGCTTGACGACTTTCGGTGTGGGGTCAGCTTGAGCCGAGGTCGTCTCGTAACAGGAACAGGAGGTGGTTCCACAACTCCATTCAATACCTAAGAAAATCTCTAATACTGAGATCAGCCTTTCAGTAGAGGAGCAACCAATGAGTGCGGACGCATACACCCTTGATTAGGACTAGCAATTAGGAGATCGTCCTCGAACAAAGAGCTCAACTGCTTTTGATTTCATACCTACTTTGGATCAAAGCACTTCTTTGGCGGAGCACTAAAATCAGTACGGACACAGGGATCGACCATCCACTATTCTTTAAGGCACCTGAACCAATTATGAGAATGAACTAATAGCCAAATGTTTCTCATATATAGATAGATTCCTTCCACCAATGCCAACATTGAATTCTAGACGACGTGCTTCATACTTCAGACATACTTTACGAAAAAGGGGAAACTCGGTGGAAAGTTCTTTCCAGTCGAAGTTGAGTTTTTGAGCCCTCGATGAATCAAGGGAATTTGAAGAGAAAGGGCAGCTCTCGTACTTTATAGAACTTCCTAACATTCGTATTTTCGTTCGTTATATAGCGGCGAAAATATCCCATTCATCCGTTAGTGATTTCTTGCTTGCATTGGGCATTGAATATTCATGTGTAGTGACTGGGGCTTCCATAGCCGCCAGATACCTCCTGCACGCCCTTCTGGGTTGAAGATTCCTACTCCTTACTGTGAGCAGTGGGTGGCATAGCTTTTTTCTAGAGGATAGCATTGGCTGTCTTGCCTTCTGGATTGTACTTCCTATGATCTTGGCTTCCGATAAGAGCTGCGATCTTTTCTTACTCGAGGGATGAGTAGAGAGGATGATGAATCTCTTGCGATCTTTCCCATCTTCTCAAAGACCATGGGGGCTGTTTGTGGATCGAAGCCAGCAGCACCGAGTAGCATCATCCCAATGTGATCTGCCTCTATCTCCATCCTACACAAGTGACATCATAAGAAGAAATGAAATACTTGCATACGTTCGATAATACGAGAACAAAATAGACACCACAATTCACATTAGTGAATTTAGGCCACAGAGAGGAATGCCGGTTTACCAGCATCCGTCTAGAGAACAATTGCATACCAGTGAACTCAAGATAGTACATGCTTTAAGGATGACTCTCAATAACCTAAATATTTTCATTCCTCGCTCTCTCCAGGCTCTAATGTTCTGAAAACAAGCCTTGCTCCATGAAGTTCTAAACCTAGATCATAATAGAAAACAATAGTGCAGAAGTAAATACTTTCGTGAGCTCGTTTTGACGTGATTTCCAACAAATCCTGTGTCTTCTTCGGGCAGACAATCTGCAACATCTCAATCCATATTTGCTTATCTTCTCAGCCTTGATTATTGCCGTCAATGATCCTTTGATATCTAGCTTATCTTCTCAGCCTTGATTATCCCCTGTATGGTGCATCCTCCATATCAGGCTACTCATCTCGGCCTTCGGCTATGGAGCCTCTATCTCCTTCCCGCTTTATTATTCCTTGATTATTGACTGTGAAGGCTCTCCTCTGGGTTGTTATCTTACAAAGGTAAGGGCTGATCTTCCACCAAGGCAAAGCGGAACTTGAAACTAATAGGATTATGGCTTTCGGCTTCTGCTTTAATCGCATAGTGGGTAGGGGAGCTGAACTGAGAGAATGAAGACTACAAGATGCATCTCCCTTTCTCTAGAAGCCGGTCTATGTTCTTGCTTGTTCCTGGCATCACCATTAAGCTGACATAATGTGGCAACTATAGCTTACATACATAGTTTAGGATGGGAGCATGATTTCGCTTCATACGTGCGCTTGTCTGAAGCATCTCTCTCTGTTCAATCTACAACATTAATTCATGTTGAACCGCACACTTGGCATCTCCCTGCTGTGATCTCCTAGGAAAGTAAACCTCTAAATCAGATAACATGCTCAAATATCTTCTGTTGGACTCTCAGCGCCATAACATAAGTACACCCCTATTTAATAAGTTGCGCCCAGTTCCTATTAGATTGGATACTGAATCCCTATTCCAACCTGGGACATAAAATATGGGAGATCTTCCTGTCATAAAGCAAAGGTAGGGGGCTTAAGAAATCTCTCTAATGTGGCACCCCGCCGCAGCAACCGTTAACGAGCCCCAAGAATATGACCCAGTCCGAGAAAGCAGGTTCTTCACTATCTCTGGACCTCGTGATTCACTTATCCTCTTTACAGGCACGAACTCGTCCTAACTTCTATATCTTCTATCTTTATTTGGCACAGCAAAACAAACCAGCTTGCAATCATCAAGAAAAGAAATAAGTCTCCCATTCCGAGTTTCCTAGCTTTGAAGCTTGTGAGTATCAGCAGATCCCTTAGTAAATATTGGGGGACAGAACTAGCCTTATTTATGTGAACATAGGAATGCCGCATAGACTTTGCTTTCGAGAAGCTTCCTAATCTAATTAATGGAATATGAATTGGGTCTTTCCAGCTCAGATACCCGCTTACTTGGTTCGTGTTATAAGTGCACCCAGCAGCAGGTAGCTACGGATCTTTTGTTAGAGTAATCCTGCTAATGTTAGAGTGATCCCAATTCATTTAATAGAACCAACATTGAGGGTGAACGCTTAGCTTAGGCCGTAAATACGTTTCTGTCGTATTAGTCTGCGAATCACAAGTGAACCAGTTGACACTTGATCTCTCCACAACCAGTTGACTAACAAAAAGATCAGAGAAATCCTGCCGAGTCACCATATTGTCCTTGAACACCTACTCAATTTTAGACACGTAGCTTTGTGTCTCCTTGTGGTCTTTTTCTGCCAGCTCCAATGATGTTTTTAGATGTGCGATCTTCTTGGTCTTATTGCCTTATATATAATTGATTAAGGCATTGTGTTTCATCTTAGCAGCAGCCCCAATTGGTTAGGGTGCGGGACCTTATGGACCCCATGATATACCTCCTTCGCTAGCATACTTTCGATTACAGATATCATAGTAAATAGGGGCGGTTAGCCATCAATCCGAATAGCTCGTGGATTTATCGTATAACAAGCAGTTGGCCTCGTCTACCCGACCAGTCTTCTATACCCCACCCCTTTTTATAAGTTGTGATCTTCAACCCACATCAGGTATTTTACTATCTACTTACTGTAGTATGCTTTTCGATCGCTACCTTTGGTTGACACTGGAGAAGCCCTGGAGGTTATCCCATCTCAGGAGTCGTACTCTGACGTGAGAAAACAACCCATTCTGTAACCAATCAAGGTACACCGAGGTGAGATAATAGAACAAACCCTTTTACGGATCAATCTGATAGCGCCTACTAAAGTAAAGAATTCATCCACATTCATGCTCAAGCGAATCGCGGGTCTATCCACATCCACTCCATTCATTCGGACAAGGAACAACTAAATCAGAATTCTAGCTCAGCACGTGAAAACCTTCTCAAAACTTCAATTTCATCTGGGTCATACTGTACCCGCGTGCTTCCTTCTTAAGTTGATATTGGATAACACGAATGGAGTAGTAATATCGTTACCTCACTTTTCGCAGCTCAGCAATTCTCATTCGTGATGCCGGTTTCCCTTGTGCTGCCTCACGACCTAATGTTCTAAATCGCTCTCTGCTTGAAAGGTAAAGGAATTCCGCTGGCAAGTCCAGTAAATAAAACAAAAACGCAAGGTCCCGGTATCAGTTTTGAGAAAAAGGAGCCAGCGAGGAAACGGCTTTCGAGTAACAAAGGCCAGACGCAACAGATCTTCAAATTCACCATGAAAAAGACTCTTTTTCTAAGTTATACCTGTGGTGTTCCCGGTATAGCATCCAGGGCTCTTACGAAGTAGTTGGTTAAGATGTCAGCTAGGGAGTTGTTCTTGTTAGAATTTCTTTAGTGCAAGCGAAGCGGTTTGATCCCGGTAGCCAACTGGACTTGGCGTAGGGATGACTTGCCTAGTGAGATAACATGAATTACTGAGCCTCCGCTCATTAGTGGAAACTTTTTCTTCTTATTGTTATCACCGTAAAACTACTTGTTCAATAGTCCATACCGTAAACAAATCACAAGTCGTAATGGTATAAGCCTGGCATTTGAGAATTAAGTTATTGCACTTATTTTGCATCCCATTTTCATCTTTAAATCGATTTGAAGGTGATCAGCGACTTTCCATTTAGTTCTATTCCTTCTGTGCGTTACGTTCATTATGCTGTTTCCAAAACCTATCACTTATACCAGTGCAGATCTGATTTATGTGCATCCCTCGCTGTGACTACTATTCTTGTGTACAAACCTATGGTGGATAAACCTCTATGGTGCATGCATATCTGTTTCGCCTAACTTGTCTTAGTCATTCCCACATTGAATCGAAACTCTCAATGCCCATTGAGTCATCATATCTCGACTGAGCGGAACCAATCCAATAGGATAATCAATATGTTCTACTATTCCCTATATACCTCAGCTTGTTCGATTGAGCCGATACCGAGCCCTTATCTTTTCAGAAGATGTGCAACGAAGGATACCCTTGCTTTTGGTTTATTTTCAGTCAACCAATAGTAGATACAGGAGGAGGTGGTATTAGAGAACAATTAGTTGATTTGCAATACCCTTTGCTTTTTATTTCACTTCAAGGGTATAAAAACTTTGGTTCCAGCATTCGCTTAAGGATAGGAATAGTCATATCGGTCGGGACTTCTGTTGGACGTTCCCCATTGATTCCTTTTTTTCAAGTCTAGGTGCCTTAATGTTCGTAACATGCCGTAGTGTATCACTCGAACCAAAAGTAGTAGTGTATTACTTTCACTCGGTGAAGAGTCAAGACAAGGTAAGAACCCTAAAATGATAGACATATTGGTTCGCTAGTTAGATTAGTAGATGCTTATTTCACTGAAAGATCTGATTTCTTCGAATTTCCTTTCCTTTAGGGTGATGGGCTGATCATCTCCCGTTGCTATGGGGGAAGTCACTGAGAGCTCTGACTCGGATGAGGTGGAAACTTGTCTCTTTCTCCTTGGCCGGAAGGATAAACTTCCTACCTTCTGGATATATCCCTCGGCTAGATAGAATGGATATCCATTTGTTGAGAATAGAAATAACCCTCCCTCCTAGAGATCCCCCACTATCAATGATAACGTTTAGGAAACCTAACGCACATCTGCGCCGTAAAGAACTCTTGATCAGCTTGGTCAGTAGTCATAGCATCACTGAACGATATCCTCCTTCACCACCTACATGCTCCACCGGGGGTACGCCCTAACCAGCTCTCCCATAAAGCTAGCTTTAGAATTCTCACACACCAATGCAGGGAATTACGCCCATGAGTGAAACCTCCATTTATCAACAGAACACTTCCCCATTCCTTGAACCTGAAACGGCAAGCGGCACGGGGAATTTCTTTCTTCACTCCTATGTATCACCTGCTTATTCACAATGAGCTGGGGATACAAGGTGGAGTTCTCAATAGGAAGGGCTGGATCTATGTTCGCGAGCAGGGTGATGTCAGAAATAACTTGATAAGAGAGATGCATAAAGGCAAGAAAATCAATCTAAAGGCACCACTCCTCTTATTATTAGTAAACGGTAGGAACCCAAGGTTTTAGATGCTTTCTAAAATGCCATTAGCCGATAGCTGATGCTGGTGAATCGAAGACGGATCATAGCAGTGGTAGTTCGATGGCTGATTCCCCAGATTTCTGAAGAAAAACAAGTTCTAACCGCATTCTAGGAGTTGCCAGGAGTGATTCCCTTCAACAGGTGTGGAAAGGTCATTAGAGGCTCCTCTGGAGCAATTGAGATTTACCGGCAATCCGGTTCCTTTTGTTTTTATCCAGGGTTTCGGCTCCTACCAACAAAGGCTCCCTATACGGCAACCAGAAAATAACCTATTCTATTGATCGAAGGAATGGTGCACTTCGGGGATGCGGCTTCCTCTACGGAAACAACGGTACTTCCGAATCCTAATCCTAAAAGGCACCTGCTCCTAAAGCAATTATCGTAAATAGAGGTACGGCCCTCCAGCGCTAAATCGGATTTCTCGGAAGGATTGCTTGATCGAAAGGCAGGATTGGTTGGCAAAACAGCTTTAGCGATGACCAGGATTCGTACTATTCCTACGAAGCGAGGGACGAGCGAGGCCTAGGATTAGGAATTGGAATCCCCACATGCATAGAAGGGTACGGCCCTTTCCCCACAGTCACGGCACCTCGGCCGAAGACACCTATTCCCTTTCTTTCCAACAAGGGCACGGCTCAAATCAATTAAATAATACTATTCCTCGGCAAATCAATTATCCAGTTGTAGATACGGTACGGCTAAGCCAATTGATCTTCTCCTCGGCTCCACGAAGCGAAGGCAGGCCGGGCAAAGCAAAGAAATCCAAGTAATTTCACCCCCATTAGTACGAGTGCACTTACCCCCTTAACAGCAGCTTCCGAGAAATATTTCTCTCTTTAACCACAGGATACGCTAGAGCTATTCCTAGAGGTACGAGCGGCAAAGGAACAAGACGATCTGTTTATCTGCTCGGGAATCGAATCCGTATCCTAGGTTTCCTATTGGAGGTTCCCAGCGACATGTGCCATATTTAGAGCGATTCCTACTCATAAGAGAAATAAATAATCCTTTCCTCGGGCACCTTCTTTGACGGCTCCTATCCCTAGACATAGGAATGTAGTATTCCGATCCTACAACGGTAGTTCCTCATCCTCATCTGGATAGAGCTTTTTGAGGGGCAGATACCCCCTTCTACCTTTGCTTTGGTCAACGGAACACTTCGAAGTAGAGGCTCCTGATTGAGAAACAATCATTAATGCGGTGCGTGAGCTGGGTTCGTCGTGAGACAGTTCGGTCCATATCCGGTGTGGGCGTAGAGTAGTAGTAGCACCTATTTCCTGAGTCCCGTTCTATTGAGTTGAGCTCGTAACGAACAAGCAACGGCGCCTCGGCAAAGCAATTATCTAGCAGAAGTCTTTTCGAAAAGTGATTTTCATATAGTAGCAAAAGTACTAAACCCGAATTTCCCTTTGGAATGAGCCCTTGCTTTTTCGAAAAGTGATTTTGACATAGATGGAAAAAAGATAGGATTGAGGCGCATCTCTCCAATTGATCGGCTAAGACAAAGCAGTTCAAAGCAAAGGTTTTGTTATTGAAAGCACTACTTTTACATATATATGAAGATGAGTTTTCTAAAATCCTGTGGTGACTTCCCAAGGTAAAAATGTGAAGTAAGGATTTCCCATATATATGAAACTAAAATGAACCCTCCTCGGCTAAGGTTGAATCAGATATAGAAGAAGCGGAAGCAGGAAGCTGAAGGATATCCGTAGCGAATGAGGAATAGGACATGCATGTGAGCTAGCGAAAAGGGAATAGCACATTCTCTAGGGTTCGTATCAAGCGCTAGCAAATGGAGATTTCTCGGGTCAATCGAATCCGTATCCTCGAGCGCTGGGTCTGTCCTCTAATGAGGAGCTCCTTGCTTTTTTTTTGGATCCGTGAATCCAAAGCTTTGGGAGAAGAGGGGATCTGTACCTTCATCTGAAAACTATTCGCCGGTTGTCCGCATTCCTCTCCTCGACCGAAAGGTGTTCCCACGCAATCGCTATCGCTGTTCCTACGACGTAGTCAATACGCATTGGAATAATGGCATCCCCTCCACCATAGTAAGAAGTAACGGGTCTACGCCCTGCTTCCTTGTTCGGTTCTGGTTACGGGAACGGTTGACTTTCGAAATCAAATACCCTTCTTCCCTGTTTTGCAAATTCACCTAGAGCTAGCGAAGCGAGTCCGTTTCCTAAGGACGAGCGATGAAGAGCTTTTTCTAATGAAATATTGGTCTACGCCCTCCTTTGATGCCCAGAGGAAGAAAAGCGAAGGCAAAGCAATGGCATGGGCATGAAAGGCTACGTAAATAAGTACTTCCCCGAAAGAAAGGGGGCAGTCTAAGGCGGGACCTATCCACTACTTGTGAAGTAATAGAAGAGAGGATTTCTCGTATCTAGCGGAAGTACCACTACCAATGCTAGGCTCCGTAGAAAGGACATCGGCTCCTACGCATCCTACGCATTAGCGAACCTACGAGAAATGAAATACGAATTATTAGCGCTATTAGGGACGAGCTCCTGCTTCCTCGGTTTCCTATCCGATCAGAAATCCTATCCTTGCTAAAACCAATCCAATCCACGAAAAGCATCGTATTGTAACACTTGTGAAAGGCTAGTGTTGTGAATTCGATTGAGTTCAAAAGCACATTCCCTTGCTAGAGATATTCCTTTTATTCATCCCGGATTGTGTGAATGCGTTCACACCTATCCCGAGTGGGTATAGTTATGTGGTTAAGTAATCCCTTCCTATGCGAGGTTCATTGTATGAGAGAACATAAGGAAAGGCTTGATACATCCATGTCTAGCTCATGTCGATCTTCGTGTCATTTTTCTTTCATTAGCTCAGTAGGATAGTCCACGTTGCTAGGATGTGTGGGTCTAGTCAGGTCGTGACCCGGGCTCTCAATTTCTTGGACTTGAATGCCTTGCTTTGAGTTCGATCCGCCTATTATACCAGTGCTTTTCTTTTCTATCCGTGACTTATCTTTTACCTACCTTGCTTCTGCTTCTACTTGACCGGTGCTTGCTTATTAGATTAGCTATTCCTATCCACGCTAAAGATGAGGGCCATCTTTTGCAGTTCATATCAGCTATCCCATCTCTTTCTTGCTCGGTTAAAGGAATATCACTCTTCTATTAGTTCTAGTTACTTACCCTCGAATACTGTGCTTTCTTACCTAGCTATTATGCATAAACCAGTGCTGCTAAAACACCTAGTCCTTACTTCTATTGAGACTCTAGTCAAGAATTCATCTACATCTGCTGAGCCCTATTCTCTGGTATCTGCTGACCCTTCGTTTGTTGAATGAATTATACTTAGCGTACCACCATGGCATGGCTAATAGCACGACCATTGTCTATCTCTACCCTTGCTATCAAAACACTGTCTGATCCGACTTTCTCTTCCCCATGCCATAAGAGGGTTAAGGTATATGATGCATTAGTCTAGTTTACAACAATACAACCAAACTAATAGCTTTGAGTAAAGGTAAACTAGTTGACTGAGGGCTCTCTACCCACATCTCTATTCTCCGTTCGTGATACCCGGCATCACTCACTCCATTCTTTCTGTTCTAAACTCTCTACCCACATCTCTATTCTCCGTTCCTCCCTGGTTTGGATAACCATTCCTAGTGACGGCGAACCAACTAATCCTTGCTTCCCCACGGATCGTACTTCGTTGCTTGGCCATCAAGTGTAGTGACATACTACAGTGTCCCTTATAGAGATAAGAATGAATGAATGAAGGAAAGTTGCATATATATATAAGGAAAGTTCAAATGATCCCACTTCGTTCGTAGTCCTTGGCATCCCTCGAAGGTTCCTGGCAGAATGCTACTTCCTAGGTAGCAAAATACTTTCTCCACTAATCCACTCCATCCTTTGCCGACCCTAGTACTTCCTAAGCCGCGTGCAGCACATGGTGGTTCAGCTCCGGCCCCAGACTCTATCTAGTATTCCCCTTTTCCAGTGAGAAAGGCAGCTTGCTCCTAGATCTTCTACACTGCTTATCCGGATAGAATCTTTCATTGAAGGATCAGAAGGTAGCCTCGCCAACCTACATACAAGTTATGTACCAGTCCTTTCTTGATTTTCTATAGGTTACGGATCTAGTACGATATGCCGCTACCCTCTATTCCTAACCCCGGTTGAGTTCAGAAAGCACACAACCACACCCAGTCAGAAGATTTCTCATTTCTTTTTGATTTCCCATCTGAATCAGTCAATCAAGGCATCCATCGGTCGTAGACTCTAAAGCCCTCTGTTGAGATTCTTTTTGAAAGCTAAGACAATGAGGAAGGTAACGTACGGATTCCAATGTCCACTCACTCAGTTCGATCGATCATTCGACCACCTACCTACGCGCTATTGTGTGTGTGTGAGGATGCAGCCACGTTTCTACCTGGGATGCCTGCGGAGGGCTTCTGGTAGTGCTTAGTAAAAAAGCCATTCCGATATACTACTTTGGGTAAAGAGAGTTCGAACCTGTGGACACCAACGGATCTCCAAAATGGTTGATGACTCCCACAAGGCAGCATTCCCGTGAAATTGTTTTGGGACAATTCTAGTTTTACTAGCGGTAGCTCAGCCAAGTAATCTGGTATCTCACCATTAAGACGGTTACCTAGCAAGTTCAGCTCTGTGAGGTTCTTGCATCCTTTAAATGAATGTATCTATAATACTCCAAGTCAGATTGTTATTGTGCAATATGAGTGACTGCAGAGAGTTGGCTTGACATATCTCGGCTGGGATAGAACCTGAGAGCTGGTTGGTTTCTGCAGAGAATGCTGCAATGGCAGCACTGGCAGAGGCCCACTGAACATGTTTTCTGCAAGAGATATGGATCGCCCTGTTCCGTATCCAATCTGGAATATGACCCGAAAGTCCTTCAACGAAAAATGTGGCAATAGCTTCTAAATCTGCAAGTTCTTCAGGGATAGAGCCTGTGAAGGCATTGAAGGACAGATTTATGAGCGTAAGCTTCTTGCAGTTACTAAGCTCTTTTGGTATGCTCCCACTGAGCCCAGCACCTTTGCAAACAGCCGAGTTAGATTGCCCAGCTCACAGATGTTGGCAGTTCAGCATTGAAGTTGTTCTCTGATATATCAAGTTCCTTCAAACTTTTGAGACCACCAATTGACCAAGGGATGGTGCCTGTGAACTTGCATCCGGGGAGTTGAAGAACTTTTAGCAGCTTCAGGTTACCAATCTCTTCTGGAATGCTTCCACTAAGACCATTCTGTCTCTAAATTAGCAATTCCTGATTTTCCAGTTGACCAATCTCCCTAGGTATTGGCCCCACCAAACTGTTTGATGAGAGATCAAGTGTCAACTGGTTCACCAACGCTGTTATTCCCGGGAATATTGATCCAGTGAGGTTATTCTGGCTTGCATCAAGGTGCTAGAGCCGAGACTGGTTACCAAAAGCTGCTGGTATCGACCCGTTGAATGAAAAAATGTGAAGGTCCAGGATCTCCTCGAGGATGAACGCCCAATTCGATCCTTGAAAGACCCATTGCACTACAGCGGCAGCTCGGGCTCGAGCAACGGCGGGAGATAAGTCTTCTCTTCATTCAGCATTCAGTCTATCTTCGGAAAGCAGCAATAATTGATGCACGCAGACGATGTGAAATGCTTTCTTGATGAGCGCTATAGGTGGTGCCTAGACGCTAGGAAAAAGTGAGGATTATAGCTTCTGCCCCATAGACCATTCGGAAATGAGAGGAATTTCACTCCCATCGACTGAGAAAGAAATCGGTGGTCTATTGATTCGAGAGCTAGCCGAATAGCTTAACTATCAGTGACATATGCGAACGATCAGTAATGAAAAAGGTAGAAAAAAAAGATCCATCTGCGAGTGGTTCGGCTTTTTCCTAAGCAAGGACGGAGCCGTCGAGTGAGGATTGGCTGAGCGTGCTTTCGCTGCTCGTGGTGGAGTACTCTATGAATTATTCGCTCTATTATTGCCTCAGGATGTGATCGGGATTAAGCCGCGTGTCGATCGATACCCGGGGGGGGGGGCCGGACTCAAGGGATTCATTCTTTTTCGCACTAATGGAGGACATGAATTCTGGGCAAATTATCTATGTTACAGTCTATTAAAAAAAGGACTTCTAATAAGAAATTATTCTGCTGGCTCGCCTATAAATAGAAGCTTCGGCGCACTCTCTATTTTGCGGGACAAGAAAGAAGCCATGGATATCGCTGCAAGACTTTCCCTCATTCCTCAGGAAATTCTCAATATAGAAAACAATAGGCTCGAACTAGAGCAAATCCTGGGTGTCATCTCGGCGCCTGTGTTTCTGGCTTCCGTCGATCCAGGTGATATACACAATCATATACTTCATCTGAGGAATGCAATCCACATTCTTGAAAACAGTAAGAGGGCGCTGCTGGAAGAACAGCAAGAGCTCATCGTGGCGGCGGCTGCCCAACCGTAGAAACGAAAATAGAAAAAGGTAGTTACTCGTCTATCTCAACGTAAATGAACGAAGTCACTTAAGTCTTCCTACTACTACTGCTCCTTCTTACTTATTTTCGTTTTTTCAGGATCTAAAGAAGAAGAGGTTTTCTTAGCGGGCGTGAATCCGGTAGCTTCTACTTCTGTTCTGTTGTCTCACTTATGAGGAGCTGGTACTTCCTGATCAAGAGTGTAGTGAGCATAAGTATTGTATTGTTCAGTATTTTCTTTTCAGGTGTGGTGTGTAGAGATATCTCATGTATCAAGTGAAGGTGTGGTGTGTAGAGATATCTCATGTATTGCCTTTATGAATAATACTTATGTATTGCCTCTTCTTCTTGTTGTAGAAGAATACTGATGTATTGCAAAGACCTGTTGTTGTTTTATTTCTTTATGTCCCTTTATGACAAAGACTTTCAGATTGTCGATTAATAAGATCTACCTCTTTCTCGCAGCAGAGTATTCGAATGGAACCGCTTTTTCGGCTAGTATTTTTGATTATCACAACACTTCTTCTTAGACTGGACTACTTATCATTGCAAGGCCGCTAGGTTTGACTTCATAAACTTTTGATTCGGCTAGGAAAAAACGGTAGGCCCATCAAATAATGATAATACGTTAGATAAGAAAAGAGATTCCATTGATATTGATATTGAGAAAAGAGATTCCTTATCTGGAGATTCTAGACATTTGTTATCTGGGGAAGTTCACTAATGAACACAGAAAAGTGATTAACCTAATGAATATTCTTATATCCTTGGTTTGTTAGCAGTTCTTGATTTTGAAGCCCATTACCTTTGATTTACATATCCTTGGTTCTTAGTGCAAAATTTTTTGGTGTTGCTCAACATGATAGCTCAATGTGTTCATCTTAAGTTCTAGGACTATTGCACGGGTACTCAAAATGCAAACTATTTCGAACTGATGTCAGTTGCAGCATTTTGATCAAATATGAAATTCAAATGATTGAAATGATTATCGTGAGTCTGCTATGGGATAATGGTCTATAGTTTGATATTGAGTTGTATCTTGGACTGAATGCTGTGTTTTAGGTACGCTCTTTTTGGAGTGGTTTGTAGTTTGTACCGCCTTCCATTTTTACATTGGACGTGCAAGTGAAATGCATGCTGTATCATGGTCAGGTCATTAGCACAGGTGTTCTTGTTCTACCAGTTGAGCTTAAAGTAGCATGCTTCTCAGTTCATGCATCATGTCAAATTGGATTTTCTACGCCTAATTTCTCTCCATTATCGAATCTTAAGCAGAACATGTGATGCATGGTGATTATAGATACAGAGCATGTTAGGTGACAAAAAGGATTGTGGAATTGTGTACCCGATATGTTTCGTTCCTGAATAGATTCTTACAAAACTTTGTTCTGTTGTGGTTCTTCTGACAAAATCGTTTTGGCAAAATCATAAATGTTTTCCAAGTTTCACAACTGGACTTCGGTGGCTACATGTTGTTATAAGCTGGTACCACCGATCATCCTTGTTGATGCAAACACTACTTTTACCATATCCTACTGCATTAGTTAATAATAAATCACTTTACATACCAGTTTACAGCCTCAATGACCAAAGGAAAAACAAAGTGAGGAAGGTTTGACCCGGGATTGATACCGGGTCAAAGCTTCCGAGCTAACTGGACCAATACCCTAACCCTACCCTTTTTCAGAGAATCATTCCTCCCCCACTCTCTGCCCTTCTAAAAAAGAAAATGCATTCCTTCGCACTGTGCTTTACTTTAGCTCTTATAGCACTCTTTTCCTTAATGCCTGTTGGCTCTAGCACTGTGCTCTTTTCTAAATTGACTTCAACATCAACTGAAAAATAAGAATTTCCACGCCCACCAATCACTTTCTGCGGAAGCTCAATCAATGGCCACTACCGACAAGGGGACAATATATTACATTGAACACGCATCCAGCACCCCGAGTCACTACCAGAAAACTCGCGATATAGGAGGTAGACTGCAACCCCCGCTCCACAACGAGTGAAGAGAAAATCCGCTCCTGAAAGAGCTCTCCTGAGCGACAACGGG